TTATAGAGTTTATATGTATAAATACTATGACTTTATCTTTATTATATGATCTTTTTTAGATCCTTTTTATATATATAAAAAGGATACTAAAAGACAAGGTAAGGATATACCTCTTCTTTACATACTTAACCTTTCCCCCCCCTATAGGCTTTCAATTATAAGAAATTAAAAATTGAAAGAGACAGTCCTTCATTTGACTCTGGTTCTATTTTCTCTAATTTTTACATAGTATATTCTATGCGAGATTTAAAACCTCTTTTATTATATGTAATAATATAATAAACAAATAGAAAAATATTAAAAGGTAAAAGGCGTAAAATATTTTGCCTTCCTTTTCTTCCCAGTATTCCCGCTTTTTCCATTTATTTTATTTCCTATTAGTTCTATAATTTATTGATTAATCATACCTTTGTGAGAAAAGCAATAACCATACTATTTATAAATTTTTAAGGCCTAAAGTCTCCCTTTTCTTTTAATACCTTATTATATGTTTTAGCTTAGGTTCCAATATATATATAAAACTCACTCTATATTTAACTTGCTATTATATTACAAAGACGCAGGCTTAGGCATCGCTGATTTTAAAGTCATTTGACTACTGAAATAAATGAAACTTATAAGTAAATAATAAAAGCGCTTTAGTGTATTGGTAGCACAGTAAGCTCATGCCTTGCTAGACTAGAGTTCGAATCCTAGAATGCGCTCTATAGGGGGGGTTTAATCATTAAATGGGAAAAAGGTATAAAGTACAGACAAAGGGGAAAAACTCCTCCTTTTGATTTCTACTTTATTATGCTTATTTTTTATTAAAATAAAAGGCGAAAAATAAATAATGCCTAAAAGGAGCAGAACCTCAAGCTCTTTTATCTTTCCATTTTTATAGGTACAATAAAAAAGCCACGGTAACGTGCAAAGACAAAAGTAAATTAAAAATAATTATTTATATCCCTAGCCTTAACTACCTGAATGTACAATAAGATGAAAGAATACTACAGATTGGGGGCTACGGGTTATAATAATATCCTACATTACTTTATACAAAAGTATGACCATTATATAAATTAAAATATTTAGCGTAAAGTCCTATAGAATACCTGGTCTTTTAGTTTAATGGTAAAACCCTCGGTCTTCATCCGAGTGAGTAGGCGTTCAATTCGCCTAAAGATCATTAACCTTATATATTTTTGTTTACGAATATCCATTTACTATTTTATTAATATCTATTTTTGTATAGTTAGTCTTTTCTCTTATTTAGTTATATTTACATATAGTAAGCGCTTCCATTTTTATAGGTAGACTAAGAGTAGAAACATAGTTCTCTTTCCTCTATTGCCTTCTAAGAGGCAAGATATAATTTTTCTTATACATATATACAAAGCCAAGGTAAAATCTGTAAAAAGCATAAAAAGCACTATTCCTTACTATTCTTCTTTTTTTACTTATAAGTAGCAAAGCCGGTTTAGTTTAATGGTAAAATTAGTAACTTGTAATTACTCGACACTAGTTCGATTCTAGTAACCGGCATATACTTCAGGAATAAAAATGATGGTCTCTATAGTAGTTTGTTCGTCGTAGCCATGATATTTAACTTGATTTTAGTAGTAATCCTTTTTCATAAATAGTATGTGTTAGCCTTTAAGTAATATAGCATAGCTAAGTTGAAATAAAAGTATCCATTAATAGTGATAACATAATAATATAAAGTTACCAGAGGTCATTAATATTTTCATGACTTTTCTATTTGTGTTTTTTAATATTAATTAAAAACACAAAATAGTATACTTTTCATATTTATATATAAGAGTAAAAGGTTAAGGTAGGCTTTCATTTTTTTTGAGTTATTTATTTAAGACATATAGAAGATAGGATGTCGTCTAATGGAAAGACACTATGTTTTGGTTATAGTAATGATTTGTTCGATTCAATCCATCCTAATTTGTACGGCCTTTACTTACAGTATATAATTATATATCTGATATTGCTAACTTTATCTTTTCTATCTTTTTTCATTTTTTTTTTTCATGAAAAAAAAAATAAGAAAAGTCTCCTTCTTTTGTCTCCCCAGTCTATTTTTATCTAACTAAATATAAAAAAAAGGGCCGATGCTACGCCTAAAAATTCCATACAAAACCATAATTATTAATGGGAGCACCCTTTCTCTTCCACTCCAGCAGGGATGAGTATAATTGAGGTCAATTTTTTTATGTTAAAGTATAGTTTTTTAACTTTTTTTATTATATATAATAAAAAAAGCAAAGACTATAAATAGTGAAAGACGATATCCCTTTTCCACATCTAAATATCTGATGTGATATTGTCTTAAAATCTAATATAGAATGAAATCTCCTTTTTTGTGTATGAGAAGTGCTGAGGAGGCCCTTTGTCCTAAAATTAAAGACAGTAGCTTAATCGGTAAAGTCGCCTGCTCATAACGGGTATTATATGGGTTCAACTCCCGTCTGTCTTAGAATAAGTGATTAGAAGTAGTACCTCAATACTATCACTTTTGTATTTAGCTAATATAAAAGTAGAAATAAAGATAGCTATATATTATAAGGGGCAAGGCCTAGCCCTAAAAAGGTGAAAGTTAAGTATGAAATTTTTGCCCCTACTTCTACGGTTTTATTGTTATATAATAATAATAAAGACAAAGGGTGTTTCATAAAAACCAAACTCTCGTCTCTATGGTCATCTTGCTATCATTTTTAGCTTAAGAAAGTAATACCTGTGAGGATACCCCTCCACAAAAATAGAAGTATACTCATTCTATACTAATTCATAGTTTTAAATATTCCGTTATATATGGAAACCTATAAAAGGCAAGGAGAAAAAGATAAAATTAGAGGTCTTGAAATGTAACCTGAAGAATAAAAAAAAATACTATTGAGAGTACTTAGTATTACCAGGTTACCCTATGCGTTTATTAACTTTATCTACAGATATAATAACAAAGTCAAAAATATAAAAGGGGGGGAAAAGAGGTAGTGTCCTTTTTCAATAGCTACTTTTATATTATAAAATAGGATAAGGTAATAAAAACATAAAAATATGTTAGTGTAAAATATCCTATCTTTTTTACCATCTTAAAAAAGGTTTAATAGCAGAATAAAGACGTGATACTATAAATTTAATAAGAACAATATTGTAGAGAAAGAATATAGTATATATCTTTATAAGTAATTATAAATTACTAGTATAGTTTAATGGTAAAACTTGGGACTTCCACTCTCACATTTTCGGTTCGATCCCGAATACTAGTATTTAATCTACATTTTAATGAAATCACATAATAGGACTAGTCTAACCTATGTGATTAAATTCCTTTTTAATTTACTATTCTAGATGATAGAAAGGTGTATAAGGTTATAAATATTGAATAATATTTATCTGTTTAAGATATTATCATGTTATAAAAAAAGGTAGGTATTGGGCTTAAAATAAGATAATATATTATAAATAAACAGATGAGTAATTATACTCATATAATTAGGAAGGTTACATTTGTTTTAGAGACTTCCACTTATTATATAATATATTAATATAAACGAACATAATAATTAGGATGTGTGGTAGAGTGGTTGAATACATCTAACTTGAAATTAGAAGCTTAGAAATAAGCCAGGAGTTCGAATCTCCTCGCATCCGTGATTATTGTTATTTTATCCCTGGAGATAAAGGCTTAGTAAAAAGGCAAATAAAAAAGTAAAAAACATATGCTCTTAAAGTTGTTTTTAACTTATTTTTTTTATTATTAGTGACCCTGTAGACTTTTTCTTTTAAACTTAATCGGCAGAGCCGACCAACTTTTTTTATATAAAAAAAGCAAAGACAAAGTAGGCTTCCAGAAAAATTATTATCTTTTTTATTATGTAAAACCCCTATTGAACATATATAATTGATAAACATCGAAGGTAACGTGAAAAAAGGAGAGAGGGAAAACAAAATTCTTTTACCCTTCCTTTATCTTAGCTTACTTTTATTATGGGAAAAATAATCCAGATATAATAAAATAGAGACCTTAAAGCACCTTTTCTTCTCTTCACCCTCTTTATCTGAAGAGTTTTGTGCAAATATATAGTTCACTATAAAAAGGCGGCACATTAGATGATAACTTAAGTACAAACCAAAATAGCAGTAGCTACTGCTAAACCCCTTTCGTTTTGTGCTTTTTTAACTTTTTATACTTCATAGAATAAAAAAGATAAGTGCTCCACCCTAAGAAAGGCAGAAATAAAGAAGAACGTTAAAATGACAAAAAAAAAATAGGCTTAAGACTGACAAATAAAAATTAAGAATTTTAAGAAGATAATCTAGCATTCTCCTTAAGGAAAAGGTTCTTTACATCTCTTTTTATTAAATTAATAAAAAGAGATAACGGCATTAGATATTAAATTATGTCACTAGAAATAGTGACATAATACTAGAGACTTAATTGAGGCATTAGAAGGAATCGAACCTTCCTTGAAATTTAGTTTCACATATTAACAGTATGCTGCATTACCACTATGCTATAATGCCTGTATATTTTTTATAATAATTCCATTATTTCTCTTTGTTTCTTTTTTATTTACATATAAAATAAAGGAACTTTAAAGACTTGTATTTTACTTTTTTATAAAAAAAGCATGCCCTTTGGGCACGTAGTAGTACTCGTTAATAAGTATATTAAAATTAATAAAAAATGAATAGGAGACGAGGACTTCACAAACAGAATAAAAGTAGTTAAGAGTATATAAAATATAATAACCAGCCGTCTCTTATATATTTAGGAAGACAAAAGGGGGGTGTATATTTACATTCTTTATTTGCATCTTTTTACGTTCTTCCCATCCGCAGAGTAAAAATTTAACCACTTTTTAATTATAACTATGTATCAAAACGAAGAGAAGAACGTAAAAAGACAATAACGCCTTTCTCTTTACTTTTTAATATAATGCGCATATAAAGTTTAATTAAAACTTCATATAATTAAAAGAACCTAAAAATGAACAGTCGGTAAGATAAAAAGGGAGGAGGTAAACGTTAAATACCCTAGGCTTTAAAATTTAATTTGGAAATAAAAAATAGAAAGTGACTTTTTATATGTAAAAGTTAATTTTATTAACTATACTGTAAAAGAGAGTTATTATACCACACGGACTTTTTAGAATAGATGATAAAAAGATGTGAAGTTACAATACATAAATAGATACTATCTCGTAAATTAAAGTCAGACTGGAAAGAGTCGAACTTTCGTCTATCACTCCCAAAGTGATCGCCCTGATCCGTTAGGCCATCAGTCTGATTGGTAATTTTCTATCTTAATTATATAATTAACAAGGTTTCTCTATATAATACTTAATTAATAGAGTTTTGCGTTTCACGATAGTTACTATTAAAGAATATTAGTACTTCATTTTGACGTTCTTCTTTTTATTAAGTAATAAAAGAACCTGATGAATGGGAAAGAAGGATATTATTTGTAATACATAAACAAATAATTATATTTAACATAAAGTAATTTATTTAATCATCTAACTTTTTGTCTACTTTTAGCTTTTACGTTCTTATAAAAAGTAGTAAGGTTTTTACTCTATGGATGAGAAGAACGTAAAAATACAAGGAAATTTTATTTTATAAAAAGATATAAAATTCATATTGATATTATAAAAAAAGAGTTCACCGCTTTTCAATAAAAATAAGTATAACATAAAAAGTTATACTTATTTTACTATTAGGATTTTATAGTTCACCCCCGCCTGTCCGTTTTGGAAGGGAAATGTTCTATTCCGGCCTTATTTTTAATTATAATAATGAGGATGAAATAAAGAAGGCTTACTACCCTTTTTAAGGCTAATATTCCGACGTTTTAGATGAGGCATACAACTACTTCTCTATATTTTATATAATAAACAAGTTGAAAAAATATGACCAAGGTAACTAAAAAAGAGGCCGCAGGTCTTAAAAAGGTTATAAAAGGAAAGGGAAAAAGAGAGACTCTTTTTCCCTTTCCTTTGCCTGAAAACGAATCATAGAAATGTTACTAATAGTAGCCAATGCTATGGGACGTTTTTCTTATATTACTTTTTTAAATTAACTACAATACAATATGAGAAGTAAAAGTACTGTAAATAGCACGGGGCAATTTTATTTTACTTTTTTCGCTCCATTATATTTATTTGTATAAAATTATAAATATCAGTAAATAAAACAAAAATAACCTCTGTCCCTTTGTCTCTTTTATTTGCAATAGAGAAAGCATAAAGTAAGGCTAAGATCGTAGACCTTCTCCCTTTTCGTTGTAACTTTATTATTATTTTAATTATGTTCATGAACTTTTATATCCACGGACATAAAAGCCTAATCCTTGAGGGATTTAAAATAAAAAAAAAGGATATAATTAGATATGGTTTTATTTAGTAATAAAATAAATTAGTATTGCTAAACTTAATATGTTATTCATACTTACATTAGCAACCTATAATATAAATAAACAAAAATATAGGTTATTTGTTATATTAAAATGTTTATTATTAATTATTATAATCAGTAAGAAATGATCATTTTCTTATTTATTAGAATTTACAGAGAGGTGCTTCGTGCTTAAGATGCTTTCAGCACTTATCTATCATGATTGTAGCTACCCTACTATGCTTTATCTATACTTTATATATTTATAGATTTCAATCTATAAGAATAAATGGGTATAGATATTATACAATAGGTACACTATTGAATCATCTTTAATGGTCCTTTCGTACTAATTAAAGGTTCTCTTTCAATTATTTATATCTTCAGAAGATAGGGACCATACTGACTCACGTCGTATTGACAAATATTATTATGAATTCAAATTTTGTAAGGGAAGATCATACGTCTCCCCTAGACCTTATTATATTCAAAGGCTTTGAATTCCAATGATTTACATCATTGATTAGACTATTTCTTCAATAAATTACACTATAACAATGTAATTTATTGCTGGACACTTTATATCGGATTATTGCTAATGCAGCTCACCAAGTAGTCGTTGAACGTTTTATTCTCTACAATCTATGCTTAATCTAATTAGAATTAAGATTAGAAGGGCATTGAGAATAACTTCGCTGCAGATAAACTAACAATTAGTTTAGTTTTTCCTGCAATTCATCCAGTTTTATTTGGGCTCAATACTTTTTTTTTATAAACTTTGGTAAGATTAAAAATTAATGAAAACAAAATACATATAATGTGGGGGGATCTTATCTAAATAGAATAAAAGTCCTATACGATATAGCATGCTGTTGTGCATATGAGGCATAAGAATTGTCTGTACTTTTTTTAGTTCACTTTTGGCAATAGTCAGAATGTATTGTTTTTTCTGATAAGAACCGATGCGGTCAAATAGGACTTCACATTGAATCCCACAACCTTCACGAATTCTGTTTCGTAGAATAATACATTCATCATATGAATAATAATTAGTGTAAATACGAATACGACCATCTTTATAATAATTACCGTCACCCATAATGAAATGGGCTAGTACTACAGGATTTATTTTAATATTCTCAGGAATTATCTTAATATATTTGTTTTCATCGTAGCGATAAAATGTATTATGATAATCATTAAAAATAGGTAGTGTTTTCGTTTTTAGACGATAATTTACATATGATTTTTCTTTTCTATTAACTGTCACAGTATAAACTCCTTTTGAAGAGTAGTCTGAGAAAAGAGATCTAATTCAATTGGCGTATTCTAGATAAGAAGAACCAAAGGAAAAAGACATTCGACAATTTACTTTTATTTTCTCAAGGTGAGCATCACCAAGGATTTGTCCCGTAATAATATAGTGTAGTTTATTGTTCATTTTGTCTGTATTTTTTAATCTGGTAAAATTTATAATGTTATTATTGTTATAAGTAATAATAAACCCAACTCGCGTACCTCTTTAATCAGCGAACAGCTGAACCCTTCCAAGCTACTACACCTGGAGGATGAGATGAGTCGACATCGAGGTGTCAAACCGTTTGGACAATATGAACTCTCGCAAACGATAAACCTGTTATCCCTAGCGTAACTTTTATTTCTTGAGCGATAATCATTCCATTAAGGATTACCGGATCACTATGTCCTATTTGCATATCTGATCGATTTATCAATCTTTCAGTTAAGTATGTTTTATCATTATATTTTATTAAATTATTCATAATTTATTGGTTTCTGACCAATATATACATACCTTTGAAGGCCTCTGATACTTTATTAGAGGCTACCGTCCCAGTCAAACTGACAATTTGACATTTTCCCAAAATCTTAAAGAGCATTGCCCTTCTAATTTATTTTGGTAAGTTTTTTTGTTCTATTAATCAAGGTATTTCACTGACGTAAAGTATTTACTCCCTTGTATTCTACACTTAAAGAACGAAAAAACAATATCAAACTACAGTAAAGTTGCATAGGGTCTTCCCGTCTACCTGAAGACAAACCGCATCTGCACGGCTAATTCAATTTCACTGAGATACTTGTGGAGACAGCAGAGCCACGTTACCTCATTCATGCAGGACCACATTTAATGGCCAAGGAATTTTGCTACTTTCAGATCCTTATAGTTAAGACCGCCATTCACCACAGTGTCGATTAATGACATAAAATCATCTTTTTTATACTATGTGGCATCGGGCAGAGTTCACAACTTATACAAATACTAAATGTCTTAGCAAGTTGCTGTGTTTTTGGTAAACAGTCGCAGCTCTCGATTTTGTGTCACACATTGTATGTATAAAAATATACATAAAATGGTTATCCTTATTGTCGAACGTACGGATACATTTTGCCGAGTTCCTTCACAAGTATTATCTCTACACCTTAGTATTCTCTACCTACGAACCTGTGTCGGATTAGGGTACGGTTTATAAAATTTTATATAAATAAGATAACGTAGCATCTACAAAGTTTTTTAAAAAAGTTTAGCTACAGTATTATTTAGATATTATTTTTATCATTAATTTCTTGATATAGGACAGAAGTCTAACTCCCCCCTCTTATTTTATTCTCTTTGTCTTTTCATATATAAAAATGGTAGACGATATAGAATAAAAAGTTTTAATGTCATCAGATATATATGGTCATATATATGCCTTAGAAACCGATTAACTCATAGCAGATTAACTTATCTATGAAACCCTTTCGTTTTCGGTGAGGGATATTCTAATCCCTTTCTACGTTACTCATGTCAGCATTTTCTCTTTAGTATTTTCCAATTTATCAATAAATACAAATTTTCATTATTATACTAAATGTTCTGCTACCCTCATTTTATTATATATATGCCTTTTCTCTTACGTTTTTATTAAAAAAAAAGAACAGTGTCCTTCTAGGTAAGAATTAGCAAAAAGGCTGAAATAAAATAGACAAAGTATAGGTATATTATCTAAGACCCAATAAATTGTAGACGCTTTTTTCCAATATAATTTACTTATAGTTAGACCACTGAGTTGTTACACTATCATAAAAAGATGGCTACCTCCAAGCCTACTTAATGGTTGTATTAGGAAAAAAACATTCTTATTTTCACTAAATAATATTTAGGGACCTTAACTTTTGTTCTGGGCTGTTTCCCTTTTGTCTATCCACCTTATCAAGAATAGACTGTACGTTTATAATCAATTATTTTTATTCCGAGGTTAACCATCAATGGTAGAATTTAGAATCCCCCAATTTAGTATATAAGTTTATATATTAGAAGTTTAATTCTAGTATATAAATATAACATATGATGATCAGTGCTGTACAAAAAATAATCTATTAGCATGATTTTTACGTTCTGATCCCCAAGGGGACTTAATCTTTTTAAATATATAAAGAGAGTATCTTTATATGTTTAAAAAGTTTATATGTATATATAAAAGAACGTAAGATAGCTTAAGCTAAACAAAAAAAATATACTAATATTATAAACATCCTACCTAAATAGGTTTCGCAGAATACCAGCTATCAACCAAGTTAGATTAGCATTTCACCCCTTACTACAATTCATCAAAGAATTTTGCAACATTCACTTGTTCGGTCATTATATATTTAATACCTGATCATAGTAAGATCACTTGGCTTCGGGTCTAATTTTTATAACTAATCTGCATAATTAATTTTAAACTTGTCTCTTCAAACATGTTCTAGAATAAATAAAAAACCTGTAAAAACTTATCTTATTAATCTTAATCGGCAGAACCGACCAACTTTTTTTATATAAAAAAAGCAAAGACAAAAAAGCAAATTAATATAGTATCCTATATTAATTTTGTTTCGACTATTTTGCTTATATATACTAAGTAAGTCTAAACAGAATTACACTATCTCATATTTTCTATAAAATATTTATGCAGTCGCTTTCACTTAGACTATTTGTCCTGCTATAAAAATTAACTCGCTGACCCATTATGCAAAAGGTACGTTATTATTCTAACTTATAGAACTTTAACTGCTTATAAAACTACTAGTTCAGAATCTATTTAACTAGTCATCTACTTACTTTTCACCTTTCACTCACGTTACTCTTCTTTATTGTTATACATGTTATACTTAGCTTTAGAGGATGGTACCCCTGTTTTCCTAAAAGGCTGACGTCCTCTTAGTACTTATTATTTAAGTAAAATTAAAATTAAATAATATATAATATTTCTATCTTTTTAATTTACTATAATTAAAAATCTTGTATAAATATGACCTACTATTCATTTTAATTCTCTTCTAATATACCGCAGAAAAGGATTGTGGCCTCTCTACAGAATTTTTTTGTTGCTTAATTATTCTTCTATAAGTTTTTGTTATAATATAACTTTTTTCCTTACTCAAATAAAAGCAAATACCGTTCAATCTTTGTATATATATATGTATAGACAAAGCCTATGTAGATTTACGAACATTATAATAATACTGGGCTATAACCTTCTATGGAATACTACCTGTTATTGTTTATTAAGCCTAAAGAGCTAGTCTTATTTTCATTATCATATGATAATAAGATGGGGTAGCCCTTTTTGATATATGGTTAGTTACCCTTTGTAAAAAAGTAATTCCCCTTTTGAGCTTAAAATACATAAACTTAGTATTTTATTTATTTCAAAATATTATATTATAAATCGCTCCGCGGAAATTTTATAATCTAGATGTGTATTAATAAATTATTATCTAAAAAAAGACTTTTATTTTTATTCCCACTATAGAATATAGAATTTATTAATAGCTATTTTGGTTTCACTCACCATTACTTCCAAAGTCTCGGTTGATTTCCTTTCCTATTGATACTGTAATGTTTTACTTCTCAACGTAGTAATGAATTTAGGTTTTCCTTAGGATTGTATATTATTCTGATTATTTAATATACTTTTAGTTTTTTACTTCCTTTTATTACATATATACTAGGCATCCCTAATAGTTTCTTTAATTACTAAATAATATACTCCATATCATTATTGATACTTATAATTATAAAAATAATATTAGTAAATAAATAGATAATAACTATCTTATTATCTAGCTTTATACTAATACCCGTCATAATATTATAATGCCTAGGAGATTAATTGTTATTTAATTTTTACAACAACTAAACCTAAACTTCCGATATTGTTATTATTATAATTATTGTATAGTATTTAGACGGTGTACGTGTTTGTCTCACGTACGGATTATATATAAAGAGAGGTGAAAGACTCACAACCTATCTTTTTTATATTTATATATAAAGGGAGACTATTTTTGTAAGAAACACGTGTAATTAACTATTATTACATTATATAAGTAATAATATTAGAATCAAATATATATTATAATATATCAAGATGTTATATTGTACTTTATATATGTATATAAAGATAAAGCAAAGACATATTACGCCCAATACTTTTTTAACTTTAGGATTTCTAAGTATTTTATAATTATCTTTTTTAATATGTAGATATTAAACAATAAGGTGTAGTCTGTACAATATAACACTTATTCTTTATGGTGAAATCTTATAAATTTTATCCGCAGAGCCGACAACTTTCTTCTTTATTATTAATATTTTATATCCTATCTAAGGAGGGATAAGGATTTCTTCTGTATATATATGAAAAAGGTACCAAAGATTTTTACACACTTTAACTTTACAAGCTACCTAAATTCTATTTAAGAAAACGAATTAAATTTAGAGGTGCGATAACCTGGACCCGATTTCAATAGATACTTTTTATCCTTATCCTCCAAAGGCTACGCTTTTTATCCCTAAAAATAGAAAGGGAAAAGGCCAAGTATAGTCGTAAACTCCCTTTCTTTATGCTTAAATTTGTGGTCGTCAATTATATCTAAAAACGTAAAAGAAGCCCACTATGGTAAGGACCAAAATCATTGTAGAAGGCATAAATGATGTTAAAGAAGTGTTTTGACATAGGTATATACTCTGCTGATAAAAATAAATAAGTTAAAGACTAAATTATATATTTTATTACCCTACTTTTTGTTGATAATCGCTTACGGCGAAAAAATTTGATATTTTCAATATACTATTATAATAATGAACAATTTTCTACTAGACTTTCTGGCTATAAGAGCTATATTCTCAGGTATACTGGTAATAACTTCTAAAAATCCTGTAATATCTGTACTTTTTCTAATCTCTGTATTTGTAAATATTGCAGGTTATCTGATTCTGCTAGGTGTAGGATTTATAGGTATATCATATCTAATAGTATATGTAGGAGCTATTGCTATTCTATTTCTATTTGTAGTTATGATGCTTAATCTTCAAATAGCAGAACTGAGTTCTATAGGAAAAGAGTATACTCAAAATATACCTCTCGGTACTATAATAAGATCTCTTTTCATATTTGAACTTGTATCACTACTTCCCATTTCTAATCTAGTATGAAGACCAGAAAATAGACAATCGTATATTTCTTCGTACAGTAATTTTTTTGATACTAGTAATATCTCTTACATTACTGCCGATAATAATTCTGTTGCCTCACTACCCAATCTTTATCATGGACAATCGAAAACTTCTATACAAATAGAAGAGATAACTCCAGAGCTAGGTATCCTAAATTGGCTAAATCACAAATTTATATCTCTAATGCCTAATATCCTATCTAATAAAGTGGCAAGAGGTCTGGCTGGAGGACATATTAATACTATTAATTTTTACTATGAAAATTCAGACGTACAAGATTCCCTTGATAATGTTATTAATTATATAAATAATAATTCAATAAGACTTACAAATGATATACATATGAGATTTTATCAATACCCTCAATTTACGAATTTTATACAAATAGAATCTATAGGTTACCTACTATATACTAATAACAGATTCTGGCTAATACTAACTAGTGTTATACTGCTACTGGCTATGATAGGACCTATTACTCTTAGTATATCTAATAAAAATAGAGCATAGATCAGTTTTAGTTATAAACCTTAGCTTGTTATTTCTATTATTACAACAACGTAAAAATAGAAAAAAATTAGCGGCTATATATAAAGTTAAAAAGCGAATAGTACAGTAAAAATAACATGAATAAAAAAGGAAACTATTTTTTAATCTATCTTCAGCTTTTTTTATATAACAATAAAACATAGCATTAATATTATTTATTCTATGCCCTTATTAAATACACTCTCCCCCTACTTGTCTTTGCTTTTTATATATAAAAGAACGTAAGTAGTTATGTATAAAGACCTTAACTCTTTCTATATTATAATAATTAGTCATAAATATTATATATAACGAATTAAAACCTCCCGAGAGGTGCTTAAATACCCACCAAGGTAGGAAGAGATTTTACTTTTCTATCTTTTAATAAAATTATAATCTGACTAAAGAATTAAGACACAGATGGTACTGTAAAAGAATTGCAAATTCTTTATTTAGGGTTCGACTCCCTCTTAATTCTTTTATTGCTCTCATGTGTATTATTGCTTTGATATATAATCGTAGTAAGTGTTTTTATCTATCTATATCATCTTTTATATATATATAAAAGTGACGGATACTTTTTTTATAGTATATAATAAACCTTGCTCTGCCTGGTTTTTCATGGCAGCGAACCGCAACTATATAAACGTAAATAAAAGGCAAAAATAAATAAGGATAGTATCCTATAATGTATAATGCTGACATCTTTTAGATATAAAGAAACGGTGACAAGGTTAAGGTTAGAACACCTTTTTAATATATAAAAAAGATCCCAAATACAAAAAAGAAACAGTAATAAAAGTATAAGAATACTAATACTTACTACGAATATAAAGAAAATTTAGCCTCTTTAAAAATGATACTTCATATTCCTAGTATATAATTTTATATATCTCACAAATTTTAAGTTAACTTTTTACATACATTTTACGTTCTTCGTCCTCTATTTACGTTCTTCTATTAAGGAATAAGAAATATAGAAGAAAGTAAAAAATAAGAGATTGCCTCCTTCAAAAGGTAACTTTTTTAATAAAAGAGATAACAAAGACTAATCAAGGACGGTAAAAACGCATAAACTTTATCACCCTTAAACCAAAATAAACTTTATTAATATACTAATCAATTATGGTATTTCATTCTTCTTCACTTTATATATTTATATATTTAAGTATAAATATATAATGCCTAGTATTCATACTTATCTAGATATAAATAAATAATAGACAAATTAGAAGGGACAGGTACTCTCTTTTAACTATTGTATAACAGTAAAAGAGAGAGCATATCCTTCTTTGCTTTGATTATTATAATAAAAAAGTTGAAGCTGTAAGAATGAGTAATATTAAAAGTAGAGAGGGTAAAAAATCTACACCAGAGACATCTCTGGTGTAGATTTTTTTTCCTTATCTTTTACTTCTTTGGCCAACTTCTTATGCATATACCCTTTTTAATGGCAGACACCAAGGTTATGATTACTTTGTTACCTTTCCTTTTTCAATTAATAGTTTACTATAACATTACTATATATAATAAATAAAAACAAAGTATAGCCCTTAATCTACCTAATCTTTGACCCGTATATCTATAAAAGGTTAGTTATAGGCGTTTCTTTTTTTTTAGGTATAATTAAACGAGTCAAAGAAACAAAAAATCATAAGAAGTTTAAAAGAGAAAAGTAGTATGTACGAAACTCTCTATTCCATACCTTGGATCTTTTTATTTATCGTCCAAGGTTATTTTATATTTTTTATTCATCAACTGGCGTTAAGCCATTTTTAACACTATATATGACACATCTATACAATCTTCTAGAAATACTAATTATTCTAGTACCTATACTTCTATCTGTTGCCTACATGACTATTATTGAACGAAAGGTAATGGGTTCTATGCAACGCCGTATAGGTCCTAATATAGTAGGATATTATGGAGTGCTTCAACCTTTTGCAGATGCTCTAAAACTAGTTGTAAAAGAACAAATAATACCTTCACAATCTACGAAAAGTCTATTCTTTATTGCACCTATGCTCTCACTGATATTTAGTCTTCTAGGTTGGGGTGTAATACCTTTTGGCCCTGGACTCGCTCTATCTGATTTTTCTCTAGGTATTCTTTATTCTCTTGCTCTTTCGTCAATAGGTGTATATGGTATACTATTCGCAGGATGGTCTGCTAATTCAAAATATGCATTTCTAGGATCTCTACGTTCAACAGCCCAAATGATTAGCTATGAGCTAATCTACAGTGCTGCAGTTCTATCTGTAATTCTACTTTGTGGTTCATTTAATATTACTAAAATAATTGAAGCACAACAAAATATTTGGTACGTTGTACCGCTACTACCAGTGTTTGTACTATTCTTTGTTTCTGCTCTAGCAGAGACGAATCGAACACCTTTTGATCTGCCTGAAGCAGAATCTGAACTAGTTGCAGGTTTTATGACAGAACACTCTGGTATGATATTTGTATTTTTTTTTCTAGCTGAATATAGCAGCATAGTCCTTATGTCTACATTTACAGCTATACTATTTCTAGGTGGGTATAATACTATAGATCCTATATCTATTATATTTAGAATATTCTATACACCCCTAGAATATCTAGGACTAGTTAGAGACAGTAGTATGTCTGATATAGTTTCTTATCCTATAAACACAAATTGGAGTGAAAAAAGAACGACATTCTTTGGCGTAAGATGGTATAGTATAAATATTCAAAGAATATCTCTTGCTATTAAATCAGTATTCTTTATGTTTGTATTTGTATGGATACGGGCAACACTACCTCGACTGCGTTACGATCAACTTATGGTCTTTTGTTGGACTAGAATGCTACCCGTAGCTATTAGACTCCTTATACTAATACCTAGTATAATAGTAGCTTTTGAAATAAGTCCTGTATACTTAAATTTTTTATAACTTAATCGGCAGAGCCGACCAACTTTTTAGAGTATAGTGAGACTTAAATTTTCCTCTTTACTTTTTATAGTAAAAGTTATAAAAATGTTACGTAAGAAAGAGGTATCTATTCACTCTTACTGTAGTGATATACAATATTACACAAATTTCAGGGAAAGCCCTAAAAACATATAATTTATTCAAAACTTTACAATGCCTCCCCCCACCACCTATGGCTTTACTTATTATATTTACTTTAGTATGAGGATCTTATACTTTTACATACTAGGTTATAATTGATATTTAGTATTATATTTATAAAAATAAGTAAATAATATAAATGGTAAACTTTATTATTTTCTATTTTATATAATAAGAAAAGCAAAGAGCCCTACTATTTTTCAACTTTTTTATTTAAATAAAAAAGAAAAGAGTGATAGTGGCAGGGCTGCTAGGAGTATGCTGTGTCAATAATTTATTATTTTATACTTAGTGAAAGTGCAAGATGATACAAGGAGGGGGGGGGGAGGTAAAAAGGTATTAAGTTGATTAAGATTCAATTTAAGAACCCCACCAGTAAACAGTTACAAATAGGAATAGCCAAACTACATCAACAAAGTGCCAATATAGAATAGATGCTTCGTATCCAAGATGATGGTGATCTGTTAGATGGTAGCTAAGAAGTCGAAAGAATCCTACAGCTATAAAAATAGTACCAATTATAACATGAATTCCATGGAATCCAGTAGAGAAAAAGAATGTTGATCCATAAACACCGTCTGCTATAGTGAAACCTGCATTGTAGTATTCAATACCTTGACAGATTGTAAATAGTATAGCAAATAGAATTGTCAGTATTGTTCCTGAAATAGCCCCTCGTCGATTTCCTTGAATTAGAGAATGATGAGCGTAAGTAATTGTAGCACCAGAAGAAAGTAGGAGGATAGTGTTTAGAAGAGGTAGTTCAAAAGGGTTAATAGTAGGAATACCAGCAGGAGGCCATTGTGAACCTAGTTCTATTGCAGGGGATAGACTAGAATGGAAAAATGCCCAAAATATAGATACAAAGAAGAACACCTCACTAATGATGAATAGTCTAACTCCCATAGTAATTCCTTTTTGTACTACGAAAGTGTGGTCTCCTAGAAATGTTCCTTCTATAACGACATCTCGAAACCATAGAATCATTGCGAATAGTGTTGTTAGGAATCCTATACCTACAAGTACAAGACCAGAACCTCCTAGAGGGTTAGTGTAACCGTTAAAATACATAACAGTAGCAGACGTTAGTATAAGAAGAGCAAATGATGTAAGTAGAGGCCAAGGGCTCGGTGTAACAAGATGAAAGGGTTGTGCTTGGAATTGTTGTGCACGTAGTGTTGAGAGATTATTTTGATTCATGATGATAGAAATATAAATATAGTGTAAAAATGATAAAAAAAGAAAGATAAGGAATAGAAATCCTCTTTAGGCATATTTATATATATATAATAGAATGTAAAGAAAAGATATTAAAAGGAAAAATATATGGTTCTGTACTCTTTATTTTCCCTTTTTCCCATCCTTATCTACTTATCATTATTTTTACAATATTTGTTTAAACCGTAACTAGTTATATTTTGTTAATATATGGCTCTGGTTACTTTTATTATTTATAACTTAACTTTTTTTATATATAATAAAAGCAAAGATATAAAATAAAGTCGAAATCCGTATAAAACAAAATAAAAATATAACAAAACGAACCAAGAGTTCTTATGTACTTTACAGGTTAATAATCTTTCTTTAACTTTTACTTTTTCAATTATATTTTAACTTTATCTATTTATATGATAAAGAACTTTTGACGTTCTTATAAAAAGTGTATCATTAAAAGGGGGCATTAAGTCTTAAAGTTAAGATAAAAGAAAGATGGTAACATAAGATGTATGTCGAATTTTATATTTTTTTTTTTCAAATTTAAATAACAAAAGATCTTTACCGCATTTTTATAATCTGTTTATTTTTATATATTACGAAAGAAAAGAACAGACCCATAGTAGTATGTCTTACTCAGGGTATTTTTAGAAGAAAAATAGTGTAAAGAGGCTAAGTCAAAAACTATATAATTTTAAAAATTGCATGATTACTCTTAAAAATAATTTACTATACAATTTCCGATTATACTCATTACTTAATTATAACGGTTATTATATAAATTAATTTATATCGTTTAGAGATATTACCGGGAAATTACTATTTAGACTTTTTATTATAGATAATAAAAAGTTTATATAAAAAGCTATAGTCCTCTTTGAGTGTTTAATAAAACCCCGACTATTTCCGAATTTTAGGTCTAACGAGGCTATTATTAAATTATTATAAAGAATAATAGTATACAGTATCAAGAGTTATACCCTAAATCAATAGAATAGTAATGATATCCGGCAATGTGCTTGTTATTTAATTTGTTTCTTCGTAAAATAAAGGCTTTTGTCTTTTCAACTCTACTCTTTTATTCTGTTTTTTCATGTTATCGTATTGTTATAACATTCTATTTATACTTACTCTAGTCTGCTTTTACGTTTTCCACTATAAAGTAATAAAATTTAAATCTTATTACTTTATATAGAGATAACAAGCTAGAACAAAAAGAGGGAGGGTATCCTCTCATCTTTATCTATAATAAAAGCATAATAAAAGAGTAGGGTAAAAGCTCGGTTTATGCTATATTAGTATATTCTAATAATATATTAAGAATATACTTGTAATATATTATATCATTAATAAATAATAATACGCCCTGAGGGCATTACTGTTAACCTGTCTATTTGGAGACAACAGGAATTGAACCTGTCTCTCTTCTGTGCAAAAGAAGTATACTAACCAAACTATACTATGTCCCCTTTCTTGACAGTAGTTACAATATACTATTATTTTGAATGGTTTTGTTTCCCTCTATATAACTCTATATTTATAATATATAAAATCAATATTTTTCCATTTTTTTACCTTAGTAGGTTTTTTATGTAACTGACGCCCTAAACTTTTTAATTCTGAAGCCCTCCGGGCGATTAGAATTAAAAAAAGGACGATAAAAGTTAGAAATAAAAGAAAGAAGAAAGTATCTTTATAGGTAGTAAGTTTATGAGGTATTCTATAAAGATTTATATTTAGGTTTATTTTTTACTATTAATAGTATTAGAAATCTTTGCTTTCAACATTTTTTATCTTTGATTTCTTTTTATTATTATCAAAAAGTTTAAAAACGTAATAGTAGGCCCCATAATGATTTTTATCTCCTTTCTTTTAATAATAGACATGTCACTAATGAAATCTAAGAAAACGTGATAGACACAAGACCTATACTTATATAGTAATTATTCAATCAATTATTTACCATTATAATTATTAATTATAAGGCCACACCTTACACTTCTTTTTTTTTATTATTATATATATAAAGAATATTACTACTTATTTTGACGGCAAAGGCTCCTTTTATATATAAAGTGGACAAAGAGGGATTCGAACCCTCCTAAGACTGAGTAGAAATCAGCGTGCCTTACCAATAGCAATTTGCCCTTTTAACAACTATTTAACATATTATCTAGTAATGTTACGGAAGAGTCTAAGAATGTTGCAAATGATAATTATAATTGTAGATTCTAAACTTAATAAGCACGTCCTACTTATTAAGAAAAAAAAAAATTTTTTTTTTATATATAAAAGAGAGGTTACGATTCTCTTTATTTTGGGTTTCTATCTAAAAACCTAAGTTAAATTATATATACTATTCTTTATCACTAACTCCTGTACATTATGCGTTTTCATAATACATACAAATACAAGTATATGAAAACCCGATCAAAGTGTAATATTAATATTGCAGAAAAGGGAAAAAAGTATATGAAATACCAATTATAAAAAAGGATGGTGCAAATCTTTAAAACTAAAGATGAAGAAGGGGTGGGGGTATTTATTTTATTATCAATCAGCCACAAGTTCCCTTACGGCTACTTTGCTATAACTTCACGAGAGAAACTCCTCATCATACCATTTATAATGCCATAAGGCTAATTATATTTATAAATGTTCTTGATTGCAGAATGGCCCCCATGTGATAGACGATTAGTATCTCTTAAATATAATAGTTCACCATTGCATACTTATCAATGATTACTCGGAATTCCTGATTCACGTAATCGAATTTCAGATTACGATCCTAATATCATCTTTGTTAACGATTTGCTTTATTATCTTTAATTTTTTAGAAAATTGCTTCGTATTGATAGATTCAAGTAGCACGTCTGTAGCCCTTGCTCCATAAGGGTCATGAAGACTTATCGTATTCCCAAAATATTTATTGTAAAAATATATCTCTAAATAATTAATTAGAGATAGGGATTGCGTTCGTTAGCGGACTCAACCTAACATCTCACGACACGAACTGCCGACAGCCATGCAACACCTGTAACTTAATTTAATTACAAATACTTGTCTTAAAATTAAGCTATACAAGGAGAGGTAAGGTTTTACGCGGATTATCGTATTAAACAACATGCTCCACTCCGGGTCTTTAAGATGGTCTAATCTTTTTGCTTTCTGTCCTGAAACAGTACTCACAAGGTGTTACACATACAGCAGTTTGCTTATTATTTAACATTATAACATTATCTAAATATAAAGTGTAAATAGTTTACGGTCTGGACTACACGAGTATCTAATTCGTTTTGCTCCCCAGACTTTCATTCCTCAGTGTCAATTGGTAACTGGATAATTGCCTTCGCCTTTAGCGTTCTACTAAATATCAGTGGATATCATCCCTTCTCTTAGCATTCCATTATCCTCTATTCAATTCTAGTACATCCACAATGTGGATAAATACAACCTACGAATCCTTAATACCTATTAATTCTATTTAACGTTAGCCCAGTTCGTTTAACCGCGTCGGCTGGCACGAAACTTAGATTGGACTTATGGTAAGGTAACGTCATTATCCTCCCTTACTATACTCTATTCTTGTTATTCAAAAGTAAACATTTAACCACAAGAGAAAAGAGTTCTGGTTAGCTGGGTCACTCTTTCGAGCATTGCCCAAGATCCTCCTCTGCAGCATATCTAGTAATTTAGATGTGATCGGTTATTCTCAAACCAATTGCGAGAAACTAAGCTTTCGCTAATTCTTATTCGTCATAGGCTTGGTATGCTTTTACCATATACCAACTACCTGCTAAAACATAAGCTAATCAATAATATAAATTATTGGTATATACTTATTTATACTCGCCTGTACGCTATTAACTATTACATAATAATTAGTAACTTGCATGAGTAAAACTACCAGATAACGTTCAAACTCTGCCAAGATTAAACAGATGATTTATTATTACAAATATATATATTTACATATATATTTATACATATTTTATACGTAATTATTACGATTTATCTAATCATTACTTATAAATAATAAATAGACCTTAACCTTTATTTTTTATATCATCATAAATAATAGTAGTTCTTACTTTTCTCTATGATGTGATCACACTCTTTACTTTTTTTATTCTTAATAAAAAAAGTAAAGAGTATTATCTATATAGTTTACGGGTACATTTTTACTTTATAATTTAGAACTTTTTTTATATATGATATAAAAAAAGCAAAGACACCATAACCCCGGATCTTAGTCTTTGAATTAATTATATTTAGTAAAAAGCAGCATGTGATATCTGATGAAATATTAAATGAAAACTAAGACTATAATTAAGAACCATCTAATTCTCAAATAAAGTAAAAGCCAAATGCCTACCTTATATAAATATATTGCCTTTTATAAGTAATAGACTAATAGACTCAATATTATAGCATATTATTCTCATGTATATGTATATGTAGATGTATATGTATATGTATATGTCTTGATATAATCCAGTATTCTACGATATCTCCGGTGGATTTTTTACAATAAAAATCCTATCCTTATTACTTTATATTTCGCCTTTACATGCTATGTGGAATATTAATGATATACGCGTTCTTAAAAAAAGTATAAATAAAAAAGAGAAAAATGAAATATAGGTAAATCTTATCTATCCACTTACATTATCCCGTAATGTAAAGAAGATAAAAAACGTAGAATAGAGAATAGAATAGGGTAAAAGCCATTAATAAAAAAGAGAGAATTGTTATATACCTTTGATTTAATTAAAATAGACGCTTTGCATAAGGTATAAGGTTGGGCCTATGGTTTATATTCATATAAAGTTAAAAACAAAATTTTACTCTTGTCCTTTTTTTAATAAGGAAACCTTTTTTATTTTTAGTTATTTATAAGCTTTTTTTATATATAATATAAAAAAGCAAAGAGTGTGGGGGCAGAGACTACTTTTATATAAATGTACGGCTATACAAAATAATAATATAATATTTGGGAACGTAGCATAATTGGTTAATGTCCTAAATTGTCAGTTTAGTGTATGCCAGTTCGAGTCTGGTCGTTCTCGTGTATATAGAAAAAAAAATCACGTTTTAGAGAGGTAGGGTCTCTTATACTGGCTCTATCCTTTTTTTTATTTGCTTTTAAATATGTTTAAACTTAAAGTAGGGTCCTTATTTGAAATGAATGCATTTGAAATTTTTTGATGTATATTTCTTTCCTTTTTACGTAGTAAGAGATATCAAATACAAGCGGAGAGGTAAAAAAAATAAGGGAGGTGTGTGGCCACTTATCTAGGTAAAGTATAAATCGTAATTTTTGCGAAACCTCTTGCGGCAAAGGCTATTTGCTTTTTATATAACATATAAAAAGTTAAAAGAGATATAATAAAAAAGAAAATTCATATAAGTAATGGAGTGAACACTTACTTTTTTTAAATAGTAATAAATTTATAAAGTACGCTTTATACTCTTAAACTATATAGTAATTTAGTAACAGTTTATATCTTATTTACCCCGAACCATCCAAATACAAATACTTTCTCGTTAGAAAAGACCTTTAGGAATCTGGTAAAATAAATCTAAAAAGGCGCAGCCTATAAAATAAAATATGAATCTATCTGTTATTCTTTTTATCATTGGTATTCTAGGATTTGTACTAAATCGTAAAAATCTTATACTAATGCTAATTTCTATTGAAATCATGCTACTCGCAGTTACTCTACTAATTCTAATAAGCTCTTATTCTTTTGATGATATACTAGGACAAGTATATAGTATATATATAATAAGAATAGCTGGAGCAGAATCTGCAATAGGTCTAGGTATTCTTGTTGCTTACTACCGACTACGAGGTAATATATCAATAAGATCTTAGCCCTATTCCTTTATTATTAATAATAATAATTACTATTTCATATACTCTCTCTTCCTATTACCTTCTCTTTTTATATTTATATTTTAAACTTTTTTTATATACAAAAGAAAATAGGTAGATGTTTCACCCCCCCCCCCTTTTTTTATCACCTTTTTTAGCATATATGAAAAACTAAGGACAAGTAGAATAAGAAAGCGTAAAAAACGATGTAAAAAGAGAAAGTTAAAAAAGCAAAGACTCTTAAGACATATTATTTTATTCTACAAATATCGATTTTACCTTGGCCAAATTAAATAAAGTTAAAAAACGGAATACCAATACGGTAAATAATGAGATGTATTCTACTCTGCTTCCACTTTTTTATAATAACGATTATATATTCTTTAGAAGTTTAATCATTAACTATATAACCGTTTTTATATACCCATTCCATTTTTATGTAAAAAAATGAATATAGACGGAGAGTGATTAATAAGTAATAAGTTTAGGTTATTTTCTTTTATGAGCTCTGACTCTCTTTGCTACATATGAGATTTATGTTATCAGATTAATTATTATTATGCAGTTAAACTTTATAATAGTAGGTATAACCTACCTTTGTTCTTCTTTTTTTTATTATACAGTAAAAAGAATAGCATGAAGTTTAATTATGTATATATATAGATTATTGATATGTATCTTACGCTTCTATTCCTACCTATGCTAGGTTCAATTAGAGCTGGAAGATTTGGACGTAAAATAGGGATTACTGGTGCACATTTTATAACATGTAGTTGTATAATTATTTCTAGAGTTCTAGCCATAGCTGCTTTTTTCGAAGTAGGGCTTTCAGATTCTCCAGTTTCTATTAATTTTACTAGTTGGATAGATTCTGAAACTCTAGACGTTTCTTGGGGATTTCTGTTTGATAGCCTAACAGTATCTATGCTTATTCCTGTTCTAATAGTATCTTCTCTAGTACATATTTTTTCAGTTGACTATATGAGTAGAGACCCTCATAATCAACGATTCTTTTCATATCTCTCTATGTTTACTTTTTTCATGCTTATTCTAGTTACTGGAGATAATTATCTTATTATGTTTGTAGGTTGTAACTTCCCGGCCTAAGTATAACGTGAGTTATATTAAGTACATCACTATATGCTGAAACATCCTTAGAGCTTTTCTATTTTATAATCTCTTATTTTATGTTAGAAAAGATTGGACGATTAGCAGGAAACCAACGAATATACATTACATCTATATAAATTACTATATTCTAGTAGGATCCTCAGAGACTATACGTGGTGCAGTTTATATTTAACAATACATTCTTTATAATAATCTACAATTGATAAAGATATTAGCATGGTGACATATAAACTTGAAGATATAGTCCAAACTTTAATGAAAGTTAAAGAAATTATTTTTTCTTTTATACTTTATTGATCGTATAATTGTAAAAATTATCTAAAATGAGAGGGGTGTATGTATTTATATTACAATAGAATGTAATATAAATGAAATTCCTAAGCTTACTTTTGTATCTGTTAGTAATCATTCTGTAGATATCGAAATGTCTACTACTCAAAAAGAGGTAATAATAGGGAATCTTCTAGGAGACGGTTATATGTATCGTAAAAAAATAACACATGATCCTGTCCTAAAAATTGATCAAACTTATCCTGAGCATAGTAGATATGTTAATCATCTATATAATATATATAGAAGTATTACACTTTCACCGCCTCGTATCAGCGTACGAAAACCAGATATACGTACAGATAAGATTTATAGTACAATTCGATTTAGAACTCGTGCTCTACCATGTCTTGTGCCGTTCTATGAGCTATTTTATAAAACGAATGAAAAAGGTAACTATGTTTAAACAATACCAACTAATATTCATAAATATCTAACTGCTCGATCACTAGCCTATTGAATTATGGATGATGGTCATCGTACAGCATATAATCAAACTGTGCTTAATACAAATAGTTATCGTTATGAAGATGTGCTACTTCTTCAAGAAGCTCTTCGTACTAATTTTCAGCTTCGAACTCGTATAACTGAAAAAAGTCCTGGACAATATCTTATTCACATACCTGTACGGCAAGTTATTAGACTGCGTGAAATTGTAGGTACTTACATGATTAATAGTATGCAATACAAACTAAAAGATCCTAAGTAGTTTTCAATGCTCATAAGGGATCATTTTTTACCTCCTTATTTATAGTATAAAAGAAAACTATAATACAATATTTTAAACGTGGGAAGGTATAGGTATCTCTTCATACCTACTTATCAATTTTTGGTTTACTCGTATCCAAGCGAATAAAAGTGCAATAAAAGCTCTAGTAGTAAACCGAGTAGGAGATATGTTTCTATCTATTAGATTTTTTGCTATTTTTTTTCTATTTGGTAATCTGGATTACGCTACAGTATTTAGCCTATCTTCAAATAGAAATGAAACTAGAATAACTATAATAGGACTACTTTTTCTACTAGCAGGAATGGGTAAAAGTGCTCAAATGGGTCTACATACTTGGCTTCCCGATGCGATGGAGGGTTTTGTAAATAAAGATTACCCGCTAGCCCATATAATAAGATTTATACATAGCACAATATTTACACGTTATTATACAAATATTTATCAATTCAATTCTCATCTTCTACTATCACTATCATCTACGAGTAATACCCTTATTTCCGTGAACGAAAGTAAGGAAAATAAAAAATTTTCCGTTCACTTTACAAAATCATTTTCTGACTATGATCTAGATATAGTTACAGGTAACATGCTAGGGGATGGAAGTATTCTATTTAGCAATAAAACTACTAATGGTATTACACAAGGTAATGCTCGTTACTCAATGACCATGTCTACAAAGTTTATGGCGTATATGCAAGACCTTTGTAATACTACTTATGCTCCTTTTAAACCTAGTCGTCTATATCCTTACCCTAACCCTGATCTGCCACAACATGATGGTAAAGATATTACTCAATATCACTTTTATACTAAAAGAACTATAGAATTCACTCAACTACATTCTATATGGTATGAATGGAATCACTCGAAGAACAAATTTATTAAAAAAATTCCAAAAGAGATAAGTTCTATGTTTACTGCTCGTAGTCTGGCTCATTGGATTGTAGAAGATGGCTATTTTGATAATTATCGGCGTACTAATACTATTCTCCTCTGTACAGAATCCTTTACTAAGAATGAATGCATTCTTCTTCCAGAAGTTCTTTCTAGACAGGGAATTAAATCTACACTAAAAATACGAAATAAGGAGAATAATACTTATCGTATTCGAATTAGTAAACTTAGTATGCCTATGGTACGTAATCTAGTTATGCCTCATAGGAATGAATCTTATCATTATAAACTAGGGATATCGTAGGGCTCTCCTTAAATTTCACTATATGCTGGAACATCCTAAAGCTATTAAGCTATCACTAAAAGAAATACTATCTTTTAATAAATATAGACTGTGTAGATGTTACAATGGACAATCAGCAGGAAACCAAAATATTATTAATTATTTTTAATATCATATAATAAATACTCTCTTGTCGTCTATATCCTTGAAGATTACAAACATTTTTATTTGTTAATAATATGAGTAGGATCCTCAGAGACTAATACGTGAAACTTTTATATAAATATATGATAATAATTCTATATTTATTTGTATATAAAAGATGATATAGTCCAAACATCTATGAAAATAGATGCTACTTTATTTATATAAATAAAGTAGATATAGTTATAATTACATATTCGTTTACATATATTTTGTTGTTGAACCAATTATAATTATATAATAAATTAGCCTACACCTGTCAGTGCTCTAATTCATGCTGCAACACTAGTTACTGCAGGGGTTTATCTACTTCTTCGTTCTTCTCCTATACTAGAATATAGACCTACGACTCTGCTTATCATTACATGGGTAGGTGCTATAACTGCGTTTTTTGCAGCATCAACAGGGCTTCTACAAAATGATCTGAAACGAGTAATTGCTTACTCTACTTGTAGTCAAATGGGTTACCTTTTCATGGCTTGTGGTCTTAGTCAATATAATGTAGCACTATTTCATCTAGTAAATCATGCCTTCTTCAAAGCGCTCCTATTCCTAGCAGCAGGGGCTGTTCTTCATGCTACATATGATCAACAAGATCAACGGCGGCTAGGTGGACTACTACCTTTTCTACCATTTACATATACTTCTATTCTAATAGGTTCTCTAAGTCTAATGGCTATCCCCTGGCTAACTGGATTCTATTCTAAAGATCTTATAATAGAACTGGCTTATGCACAATATCAATTTAGTGGTTCTATGGCTTATTGGCTAGGTACTATAAGTGCATTCCTTACTGCATTCTATAGCTTCCGACTTGTTTCTTTTACATTCCTAACTACTCCTAACAGATCTCAACGGACATATAACAATATTCATGATGCTCCTATAATAGTAATGATTCCACTAAGTATTCTCTCTCTTTTTAGAATTTTCTTTGGTTATTGTACAAAAGATCTCTTTGTAGGTATGGGTTCCGATTTTCTTGTCTCAGATAGACTGTTTATTCACCCTTCACATATTCTTATGGTGGAAGCAGAATTCTCTATAAATAGTTTTATGAAACTTCTTCCATTTATACTTACTGTGATAGGAGCTATTAGTGCCCTTTATCTTTATAATAGAATTCCTAGTTTCAGAATTCAACTTACGAATAGTAAAATAGGACGTAGTTTTTACAAATTCTTTAATGGTAAATATTATGTAGATGTTATTTATAACAATTATATTATAGGGTATAGTCTTTATCTGGGGTACAATATAAGTAAAATACTTGATCGAGGTCTTGTTGAACTAGTGGGACCATATGGTCTAAGAAACACTCTCCAATCTAATAGTAAAAATATTTCTAAAATAGATACAGGCAATATTACAAATTATGCTCTTTACATAGTTCTAAGTAGAATAGTAATCAATTTTATACTATTTATTACAATTTTTAATACGGATGTAAGATTTGGTCAAGAACTTAACATTAGTAATATAATTAATAACAATATTACGAATAGCATATCTTTTGAATATTATTCACGAATATTTATTATTCTAGGAGTAAGATCCCTATATAGACTACCTTACTTAATTTAACTCTATACTTTACGTACTATTCTAATAACGCAAAAAACAAAGACTATAAGATAAAAGGATTAAAATAATATAAAAAGCCAAGGTACCATGTAAGTAAATCTATATGGTGTGACAAATTAATATATGTAGAAGGCTTATTACTAGTATTATATATTTTTATATAATCTAGAGCCTTGTAACCCTTCTTCACTTAACTTTTCTTATCCCCCCCCTTCTTTTAATCTCTTACGGAATATATGTTTAAAATAGATTCTAATGTTTGTCGAATTAGAAAGCTAAAAGAATACAGAATCCAAAGAAGGGGACAGGGACAGGCTTTATCCCTGTTCCTGTCCCCTTCCTCATATTTATCTCTATTTCTACTCCTTTTTTATGTATAACTATAGTTATTGTTAACTTTTTTCTATACATATAAAAGCATACATAATGTAATCCTATTTATTAGTACTTTCTCTATATAAGTAAGTATTAATAATATGTATCTCAAATATGTTAAAAAATGGTAATGTCTGAACATTTAAATGTTGAATGGGATAATGAGAAAAGGGTATAGCCTTCCTTTTTTTTTTTTACTTATATAAATAGAAAAAACAGTACATATTTAAGGTATTTCTAGCTTAAAGGTAAAGCAGCAATTTGTGGAATTGTCTTATTTCGGTTCAAATCCGAAGTTATACCCTTTTAGTCTTTAGTTAATATAAAATAGTAATAAGACTAAACAATTCTTTTACGTGTACGACTACTCCTTTTATTGACTTTTAAATTAGATATAATCATAGAGATAAAAAAGCATATGTTTTAAATAAGAATAAAGACAATTAGAAAGGAAATACCAGGCGTCTCCTTTCTTTGTCTTTGCACGGCACCTGGGCTTTTTATTATAAGTTAAAAACTAATCCCTAAAATAAAGTATAAAACCTAGGAACTATTAATAATATCGCATAGTCGGATCTTTATATATATACATATATATAAAGAGAGCTACGACAAAATAAATATAATGAAAAGTCTAAAGTGAATTAAATAACATATTATTTGTAATGAAGTTAAACTTCATCGAGACATAGTACCTACTTTTTAAGAAAAAAGCTAGGAGTATTAACTTTTTTTTTATATAATAAAAGAATTTTGCAAATACAAAGTAAGAAAACTTACACATTTATTACAGTAAATAACGAATAAGTATTAAGTTGCAAATTATATCTGAGAAGAATTTCGCGGTTTTATTAAATAACAGGATATAAATCTTTGATTTTTAGATGTTTTTAATCTGTGCCCTACGGGGGTATGTTTTTCATATTTTTCTATATACGAAAATAGTACCAGTAGATTTTATGAGACATTATATTTATGTTATATTATAATAAAAATAATATAGTCAATCGCAACTTATTATTAATGAATTATTATCATTATTCACTCTACTCTTGATATTTTCTTTTATAATATTAATATTATTATAGGTACTATTTAAGTCTCTATATAGAAATTATTTTATTATAAAAGAAGAGAGAGTATTATCAAAGTATAATAATAGTAAAATGCTATAATCTCCTTATTTATATTATAAAGATATATCATTTTTAACAAAAATTAGCTTACATAGTTCTAGGTCACTATTATTTATAGACCCTATACTTTTTATTACCATATAAGGTAAAAATATTGTCTTAAAACCTAGGCAGGGGATTTTTTAGATAACTTATTATTATTACACATCCCTAACCTTCCTTACTACTATTTATGATTTTTACGTTCTTTAAGTCTCTTTTGAGGAGGGAAAGAAACACAGAGATTCTTTCTTTATATATTTTTATTTATACTTTGTTTGTTTTTTATGTGATGTTATAGTTACAACTAGTTGTCTTTTTTATATATATAATAAAAAGCTAAGAAAAAGTCAAGGAAGAATAAGAAAAGCTTATTTTTCTACTATATATACAAAATAGATAAAACGTTATCATTTATTTCTATAGTTAAAAGAAAATTAGGTAAGATTTAAATTTATTAGAACTAAAATTAAAGTATCATTTCGTCTTTATAATTTAAAGCTTACGGGCTTATATCTTCATTTTATTTTATTATTAATAGTACAAAAAACATGGGGCCCTATTTTTCCTTTCCCTAAAACGGCGTAGCCTACAAAAAGTAAAACTAAGAAAGATATTCCTATAATCCTCTCCGACAAGGCATAGATCTTTTTACTTTTTTTACCTTTTATTTAATTATATTCGCAGTACTTTATATATATATAAAAGTGAAAAGCCGGAGATTCTAACTAGATATAAGGAACGTGTAATAAGTTGCTGAAATAGGCTAATTGGTAAAACCATACCATTCATACTGGTAAATTGAAGGGTTCGATTCCCTCTTTCGGCTTAATAAATGATTTATAACTTGATATCTTATTTTAATATAGAGAGTTTAATATGCAGAGTTTAATATTAGTCCTCTGTTTCTTTTTTTACATATAAAAAAGAGGGAGGGGTGTAATACCATCCTATTAATGAGGTCATTTATTCTAAATAAAAAGAAGGTGAAAGGTGATAAGAAATAATAAGGTATAAAGCCATAGAAGAACGTAAAAAACAAAAAGATACCTTCCTGACGACTTTTTTAATTAAAATTATATACAGCACCTGACCTACAATGGTTCTTCCTTACGTTAAAATTATTGGTAATAAGAACGGAAGATCGCGAAGATAAAGGTATTAAAAAGATAGGTATAAAAAATAGTATTAGTACATCTTTACCTTGGGTTAAATATAATAAAATATCTATACATCTTTTTTACGTTCTTCACCCTCTGTTGACGTTCTTATATTATAGAAAAAAAGGATATAGAAGAACGTAAACAAAAAAAAGAGGGACTTTCACCTTCTTCCCTTAAACGATATATAGTAAAAAGGTAAAAATGACACGACATAGTTTTTAAAAAAACAGCATTAGTAAGAATCCTTTTTTTACATATTTAAAATAGAAAAGTATGACTATTAGAGCTAATAATTATATATATAAATTATAAGAAGAATCCTTTTTCTATTAGATAAGAAATAAAAAGCTTCAGACTTCTTCCTATTTTATTGCTACATCGTAGGTATAATGTTACATATATTATTTAATAAAAAGAGCCTAGTACATTTAGTTATTACAAAGAGTATGGTATAATAGGTATTACAACGATCTCCAAAGTCGTCAGATTCAGGTTCGAGTCCTGATACTCTTGAAATTTATATTAGGCTTAATTGTCTATGATCCTTACCTAGAAGAGGACAATAATTTTTAGCCTTTTTTCATACTTTACAATTTTTTGTTATTTAAAGTTTAAAAGCTTTAAGCAGAAATCATTTTTATTATGGACTTTACTTTTTCCACCCTTTTTACGTACTTGTAAGAATCTGCCTTCTGTCTTTACTTTTATAAAAAGAAAACCAATAGGAAGGAGGATTTCTACCTATATAATATGGTATCTACAAAAAATACAAAAATAGTGGGTTAGCTCTTTTCATTTTTATTATGTAATAGTAATAAAAAAATAGCATGTAAAGAGTATAGATTAAATTTACCTTTTATACGGAGAAAATATCTATATATGAATATTCCTGAAAAATCAAAAGATTTTTAGCCTCTCAATTTTAAATTTTTAACTATCTTAATTATCTTAATTATCGATAATTAAGATAAGGAATAAATATAAGGTAAGGCATATCTCTATGTAAGCATAGATTAAAAATCTATAAAAGAGAGGGGGGGGGGTTATAGGTGAAATCCTTGTAGATATTTTTAATATAAAAAAGAAGACTATTATTCACACATATTGTCTACTAATGTATCTATCTCGTTGAAGATATTCAAACTTTAACAGTAAAAGCACCTATACGATTTTTTGTAGTATATTCTGAAGTGTTAATTGTTTTAAAGTTAGGTTTACTGTAATTTATTTGAGATGCTAGGGATTTAAAGCTATTTATATTTGAGATTGGGAGTTTGTTATTTATATTTAGATATTTTAGGTTTTTATTTATTTTTTGGTTAAATGTACCTGTTTGAAAAGACTTTACCGTTACTCGAGGTATAATAGACTCTGTAGTAAGTCGTCCAGATATTTTTACTTTAATACCCGTAATCATGGAAGTTAGAAAAGAAGTATATTCATTTCGTTTTTTTATAAACATGTTTCTTAGTTGTGATTGGTGAATTTGAGTAATATCATCTGAGTGTCTAACTCGGTTAGAAATAATCTCTTGTATATTCAGAAAAGTATTACTTGAACAGTTATGTGCTATGTATTTAGCAAGTATGTCTCTATTCATATAGGGATAATAAATACGACTACATTGAAGTGTTATTTTTTTATTATGAAAAGAAGTTCCTATAAGAGACGTACTTTCTAGGTCGTTTATCATTTTTTTCATATTCTTATTATTACTAGATTCCATAGAGATTATTGATCTTTTATTTTCGTTGTATATTTGTTCTATAGTACTAATAAGCGATTGAAGATTAGAATCAAAAAAAATACTATTCGTTTTTTTGGACTGAACCTCAAAATTTTTATAGCAATTAAATGGTGTAGTATTTTTATTATTAATATTGTTTTTATCATTAAAAGATATGTCATTATAACTAATCGCATCTGAACCTTCTTTAGTGTTATAATACTTTGATGTGACTGTATTTATTAGACTATCATCTTCTAGATAATAATATAGAATTATTTTTATCTCATTATTATAATACTGAAAAGTAGGTTTACTAATAAATCTTCTAATGGAAGTAATACTACTATTAGTATTTATATTGCTATTACCATTGAATATAGAAATTCCATTAAAATAGCTATCTATTACTTTTATTACATTATTTTCTATTTTCATTATCCCGCATTGATAATTTGAAATTTCCACGTCGTAATTATTTCTATTTTTAATATGTTCGGACGACTTAATCGATTTGTTAGATTTATGTTCATCTATGATTGCTCTTTCCTTCAGAGAAAAAAGACTAAATGAGGAGTTCATTATTTAATTCATGGTTATACAGGCAATGCCTATATACTAATTCTTTTACCTGAGGTGCCTAGAGGTGATGATACTTATATAATAGATTAATAATAATATACTAAATTATTGTTCTTAATTTAGACTTCTTGTATGTATATAAAGGAAGGTCTTTAAAAAAAGAACATCAAATACACTTAGTAGCTATAAAGGGGGGGGGGTGGGGGTTTTACTTTTAATTTATACGTCAGTTGTTGATTTAGAAATGGCTGACCGTTTATCTGTAAAGTATAGTCTTCCAGATCCAAACTCATATACGAATCCTATAGTTAGGACTACAAAGAAGATCATTACAATCCAAAATCCATACATTTCAGAATGATAAATTACAGCTCTATATGGGTACATAAATAGGATTTCTAGGTCGAATATAAGGAATAGTATACCCACAAGATAGAAGGAAATTGAAAAAGGGTTTCGGGTTTGTCCATATACGGGACTAAAACCACACTCATATGGTGTTACTTTTTCAAAGTCTGGACGATGCACAGCAAAAAGTAGATTAGCTAGAAGTAGTATTACTACTAGTATGGGAATAAAAATAATAAATAGAGTTATTGTGTTCATTTTTGATTATAAAAATAGTCGAATATGAGGCCTCTGGCCAATCAACGTATTTGAGAATAGAATATATTCTATTTAATATATTCTATTGTTTTACAATACCTACTTACAAACTTTTTTATCCTATGTCCTTAGTATTCTTTTTTAAGTAACCTAATGTTCTTTTAGCATATTACTTTCGTTTTTTATAAAAAGATTAATAGGATCTCTATAACTTTTTAATTATATATAAAAGTATAAAAAAGAGACTTCTACAAAGTTAAATTTTAACTAAAACTTTTTTATTAGATTAAAAAGGATAGAAAGGTTGAAAAAGGATTAACTTAATAAGACTCTGTGAATAGTGTAGGATTAATAAAAATAATGTAGGTTTAAACAATATAATAAGGTATTTCACATTATTATACAACTTTTTATAGTGTAATATTGTATGGTCTCCGGCTACTTTTTTAGACCTAAAAAAGTAAAAATTCCGGCGACTTATTTATGTTTCGTGCCTAAAGGGCATATCTTTTTTACATTCCATTTTTGTAATATAATAAAAAAGTTATAAAATAGCCTGTAAGAAAGGAGAAAAATAAATAACTAAATATAGATAGTCTGAGTATTTGACAAGTATTCGTCATTAGTGAAGGATATATCATAAATAGTGTGATAAATATTGTTATTATAGAAATAAGTGTACTATGAAGATTTGTAATAGAATGACCTATATTGGAATTTATAGTAGATTTATCTGAAGATCTTGAAATAGTATTGTGGAGATTACTTGTTTTTGTTTTTTCTCTAGCAAAACCATCGTAAGATGTAGGCGCTTCTGATTTTCTAAAATACATTATTTGTATTATTTTTAGATAATAAGATGCACTTATTACACTAACCAGTATGGCTACTATCGATATAAAGTAATATCCATTATGTATAGAAGAATACAGAACCATTTGTTTTGCGAAGAACCCTACTAGAGGAGGTATTCCAGCCATTGAAAATAGTGAAATAGCGAATCTAATAGATAGAAGAGGGTTAGAATAAAACTGTCCTTTCAGTTGATCTATAAATACTATATCATTATTAGTACTTTGACCTCCAACTTGTTTGTTTCTATGTAGTATGTAACCAAATCTGAGAAGAATTAGGAATACATTAACATTTGTAACAGAATATTGAAAAATATAAAATAGAAAAGAATCGATAGATTCTTCTGTATATATAGCAAGAGCGAGTAGAATAAATCCTACGTGGCTAATTGTTGAGAATGCTAGTAGCCGTTTAATTCGATATTGCGAAAGACCTACTATAGTACCGATTATAAGTGAAAATAGAGAACAGATTAGTAGTAGATTTTTAAATATTTCTTCTTGTCCCCCTAGAGTACTTGAGTTTATGAATGGTAGTGAATTGTACTCATAGTTAATAGTGTTTATAGCGTTTGATCTTTTTTCTTCTGAGAAAAGAGAAGATAGAGCAGATATCGAATCCGTAAAAGTAGGTATAGACTCTATACTTGAGTGAAGTTCAAGAAGAAGTATAAATATCGATATTTTAGGCATAGTAGTTATCCAAGAAGTTATGATAGTAGGTACTCCATCATAAACATCAGGAGCCCAACTATGGAAGGGGGCTGCTGCTACTTTAAATAGAAATCCTATCGTTATTAGAATAATTCCAAATAGAATAGAGGTATTTTGAGTATAAATTATATTTATATTATCCATATCTGATGTTATATTAAGTGAGGTTGTTATAAGGTTAGAGATACTTTCAATTTGAGTGATTCCTGTATAACTGTAAATAATTCCAGTACCTAGAAGAATAATTGCAGAAGATAGACCCCCTAGCAGAAAGTATTTAAGACCTGCAGCCGTAGAAGATTCCGAATTACGATATAGCGTAGCTAGCACATAAACAGCAAAACTTTGAAGTTCTATTGAAAGATATAGAGAAATAAGATCTGAACTTGATATAAGGAAAGATGCACCAATACTAGTAAATATAATCATAAGAGAAAACTCACTATAAGTGGGAGTTCTTTTATTTTTTTCTGTGTCAGAAAAAAAGATACCAAAAAGTATACAACTACCCACAATATAAATAAATATTTCTATTCTTTGAGATATAGTTGTTACTTGAAATAGACCACTATATATACTTATTCCAGACTGTATTGAGTCAATATAAAAGCTATTGAAAGCAAGAAGTGCAGAATAAATAAGAACTATAGTAGTTATTCGTATATATGTATAAGGAGTTATACGATAGGTATATAGAGGTATCGCTACAATAAGTGTTAGTAGACTTATAAAAAGCATTACATTATTTTGACTGGTCTACGATTATATTTTTAGGTATTTGGCCTGTTGCTTAACATATAATTAGGATAGTATGCCCTAGGGTACAAAAGTATGGCCATTCACAACTACATATTTTAACTTTTTTATATTAGAAATAACCAGTAAGCACCTTGAAGGATTCGAACCCTCAAATCTTCTAATCCGAAGTTAGACGCTGTAACCAATTTAGCTAAAGATGCTATCTATTTATTATCTTTATAGACTTACCTCTTTTCTTTAGTATTTTATTTTTACCCTCTCTTCATCTTCACATTCTTCTATTATATTATAGAAAAAAAGATATAAAAAAACGTAAAAAGTAATATTAAGAACGTAAGATAATTCTATTCTTTCTTACGTTTTTTATATTACAAGTATTTAAAAATCAAATCTATTTTTATCTGGATCTAAGGTAAAAAACAACAAAAGATATAAAAACATACTTAAAACTTTTTTATAACTTTAAGGCTCTAGGCCTACTTTTTGAATGATTTATCATTCAAACCAGGAAACGAAAAAGATAAGGGTGAGAGTAGATATCATCAAATGGTAGACCAAACTACAAGGTAGCTATTTTGCTATATATATTAGTATAAAAAGCTATAAGCGCGGCGAGAGCCTTTCCCCGTATTATATTTACATTATAATGAAAGACAAGGGTGGTTAACCCCTCCCCCCCCTGACAGATACTATGGCTATATCCCTTCTTATGAGTAAGAAGGTAACAAAAATTTAAGGGTTCTTGTCTTTTTTTTTATAAAAATATACGGTTTTGCCGAGGCTTTGCTTTTTTATAAAAAAGTTATAGAATAAATATTTATTACTCAGCCGTTATATATATACCCTGTCGTTTAGGCTCATTTCATAAGAAATAAAATCCTGATTTTGTAAGTAGTGGGACTTGAACCCACACAGTCTATGACTACCGCATCCTAAATACGGGTTGGCTACCAATTTCAACATACTTACTTATTAAATTATCATGATCATGTTACTATATTATTAATTACTTTGAAAATATTATACCCTATTTACCCTCTATTTTTATATAGCTGACGTTAATGTTTGCCTTTTTTATTATTTATATAATAAAAAATGATATAATAGAAGTTATTTGTCCTAGTGGAATCGAACCACTATTATGTTTTTATCGGAAACACATTCTAACCGTTGAATTAAGGACAATTTTTATACCCTATATAGAGTAAAGGCTTGCCCACTTTTCTCTCTTTAAACTTTATATATATGTATGTAAAGCAAAGAGACAATGCCCTCTCTTTTATAAATTAAGGGTAAAGCCTATAAGTAAATTAAAAAAATGGAGATTTTCACCCTCAAAACGCTCTATACTTTGAGCTCTCCTTGATCTGCTTTTTTAAGGGTATACAACTAAAAAAAGAAATGATAAAAAATGCAAGAAATCGCTTCCTGTCTATTAACACAGTATATAATGAAGATAATATGCTATCTCTTACATACATATAAAGAGCTGTCAAGATCTCTTCTTTATATATATATAAATATATTAAATATATATTCTTCGGGATTGTTTTTTTTATAAATAGATATTGAATAAATAATGGATATAGTTTTATATAGTGAACTATACTTATATAGTATCTTTAATAAAATAAAATAAAAAAAGTGTCTTGGGCTTTTCACTCGAACAAATATTCTTTAAAGAAGAAATAAGTATAGACCTATGCTATTAAAAAGTAAAAAAGTGACTAAAACTCAAATATACATATTTTATAAGTATATGTATATATTTAAAGTATTATATTAATTTATATCCTTTATATATATATAGTATTTTATTTCTGAGTTTCTCACTTTATGTACTATGTTTATATTAAATTAAAAAAGTAAGAATATAACTCTCCTATACTTTTCTCTTCATATCCTTTTTATTGTAACTTTATATAAGAATATGTAATTATAAAAAAAGGAAAAACAAAAAAATACGAAGATTTACTTCAATTTTAAACTTAATTTCACTACAAAAAAATTATCGTCTCCGGTTCTTTTTCATATTGAATATAAAAAGTAAAAGTTGGAGGGCTCTGAGGATTAAAATAGTCCTCTATTTTATAAAAAGAACATATAATGACCTTCATTTGATCTTTAGTAAGTGCTAGTAAGAAAAATAATAGATATCTTTAAGTTTATTTATATTATTGTTTCTTATGCATTAACTTAATTTAACATATAGGATATACCTATAAATAACTACGATTATGCTTGCTGCCGCTAAATACATAGGATCAGGAATCGCTACACTAGGACTAACAGGTGCTGGAATTGGAGTTGGAATAGTATTCGCTGCTCTAATCCAAGGATCATCACGAAACCCATCTCTACGAGGTGCTCTATTTACATATAGAATTCTAGGGTTTGCTCTATCTGAAGCTACAGGACTGTTTGCTCTAATGATGTCTTTCCTACTTCTTTACTCATTATAGTAATAAATTTATAATAACAACTACATTATGCATAAAACACAATAATGTTATTCCCCCACCCCTTTTCTAAGCATGAAAGAGTGAGTACTTAACTTTACATGGGTATTTTATACTACTTAGTAAACTAATAAACGGATTATACTAAAATATTATAAAAGAAACAGTAACTAATATCTAATCTGCTTTTTTTAAATATTGATTTTCCTACACTTTTAGTATATGAACAGTAAAGTCTTAGATCTTTTAGTAGTACGTACCCTCGCCCTTTTCTCTAGGGCCAATATTTACATGTAAAGTAAAGTTAAATTCAAAAAAAAAAACGTGCAAAGAAAAAATTTTCGTAGATTTTTGTTTTTATACCTTAGCTATTATATTTATTACTACAAACCCTGACCTTTATTTGTCTCAGATTAATTACCATCCTCATTTATTTTTTTATACTATAACTTTCTATATAAATAGAATAGATCATAAACCTTAAAGCATACTTTTTTGTGAAATATACTCAGTTTATTATATTAATTTACTACTTTTTAATTATATATAATTAAATAAAATATTCATTCAAAATGCTTATACTAAATAATGCTAAATATGTAGAAAAACTTCTAATAGTGGTGAACTTTCATTTAGACTATACTAAATGTAAATATAGAGTGGTACTTTTTACCAATCTCTATACTAAATCCTGTATCTTTATAGGGTTATTTATTATTATTTACCCCTTTATGTTTTATTATAATAGTATACCTACCTTTTTTTATTTATGCAGGCAAAGATGAACATATAATAATAAAAACGATAAAAATGATTAGAAATTTATTTTTATGATTAAAATAGAGGGGGGGAAGGATTATGAGATTAATTTTAATCTATAACAGTATATCTCTGCGGTATATTCCTGCTATTTATATTTATTAACCTTTCAAGATTGTGATAATTTACTATTTTTTTGTGTTGCAATATCCATAAGTGTATTTTCTATAATACCTGTTCTAGGTACTATCACTACAAACCATGCAAAGTAGAATGCTGTACATACCATACCTATTTCAGTATAAGGTGATTCAACGTGTTGAGATCCCAGCCACATTAGTAGGAAGAAGTTTACTACAAATGTCCAGAATACTATTCGAGATAGAGGTCGGAATTGATTTCCACGTATACGTGAAGTATCTAGAATAGGCATTGCTAGTAGAATTAGAAGAGATCCAAACATAGCTAGAACTCCTGCAAGTTTATTAGGTATAGATCGTAGAATAGCATAAAATGGTAGAAGGTACCACTCAGGTACTATAGATGGTGGTGTTTGCATAGGGTTCGCAGGTATGTAATTATCTGAATGTCCCAGGACATTAGGCATATAGAATACAAATATTGAAATAGCTAGAAAAAATACAAATATTGTCACAAGATCTTTAAATATGAAATAAGGATGAAATGGTATTCGATCTGTGTTTCCTGAAACTCCCAGTGGGTTACTACTTCCATGTTCATGAATAGTTAGCATATGCATTCTAGCAAGTGCTGCTAGAACGAAAGGAAGTAGATAATGTAGTGAAAAGAATCGGTTCAGTGTAGCATTGTTAACAGAGAATCCACCCCAAACGAATTCGACAAAATCTTGTCCTATCCAAGGAATAGCACTTAGAAGATTAGTAATAACTGTTGCACCCCATAGTGACATTTGACCATAAGGAAGTACATAACCCAGGAAAGCTATGGCCATCATTAGTACTAGAATTATTACCCCTATTGACCAAGGTAGTATCCGAGGTGATTTATATGATCCGTAATATAGACCTCGTCCAATATGAAGGTATACAAATATAAAGAAAAATGAAGCAGTATTAGCATGGAGATATCGTAGAAGCCAACCGTAGTTTACATCTCGCATAATATGCTCAACACTTACAAAGGCTAGATCTACAGAGGGTGTATAATGCATTCTAAGGAACACACCAGTAAGAATTTGAATAACTAGACATAGACCTAGTAGAGATCCAAAATTCCACATATATGACAGGTTAGCAGGTTGTGGAGAATCCACTAGGAAACTATTAGCTAGTCCTAGAATAGGATGTTTTTTAAGTAGACGCATTAAGTCATAAATTAGATTGCAAATGAAATTACTCTATTTTACACATATCTCTATATGTAAATTAGCGAAAAACCAAATATAGCAATAACGTTTTTTACATTGATTTGTAACCAAGTATTCTAAGAATGTGATAAATAAAGAAAAGGTAAAAGATAAGGTTATAATTTTAGGCTTAGCTCCTTCCTCTTCTACCTGTTTTATACTTTTTGAACACATCAAAAAGTATAAAAATATATTTGTAATATAAAACAATTATTTTATACTCATTATTATAGATTAATAATATAATTGTTCATCTTTTTTACGTACTTCATCGGCAGAGTAAAAATTAGACCACTTTACTTTTGTAATTATCAACGTAAAATAAGGAAATATTGTTTATATCAAATAATACTGAACATAGAAGGAAAATTTATACTTAGCTTTTTACTATGTAAGAATATAAAGCTTTAGATACTTTTTATATATGAAAAAAGTATAACAATCCTATATAAATACCTCTATTTTTATAAACATATAAATTGCAGATACAAGATTCGAACTTGTGATGGCCTTAACCAATGCTTTTACAGAGCACCACCTAAACCGCTTAGGCATATCTGCATCATACTATAATAATATAAGTTCATTATATTCTTTTTGTTTTTGTTCTATACAAGTTTAGTTTGTCTACGTTTTATCTTTTATTTTTATGCAATCAAAAAAGGTTATAAAGAAAGCCAAACGTAGTTTATTCTCTGCTATTTTTTTATATAATGTAAAAAACGAAGTCTGCCATGTTTATATATACATAAATATGAAAAAAAGATAAGATAGTAAATGATAACCTTTGTGTATATATACCTAGAAATAAAGAGGAGTGTGAAATGGCCCTTATGCAAAGAGGAGGATATCTTTACCCTCAGCCTCCCATTATAAATATAATGGAAAGTTAATGAAATTGATATACTTATTTATACTTATATAATAAAGAGATTATAGTTCATGCTAATATGGTCTATTATATTTTCTCCCTTAGCATTAATGGGTATTAGTGTAATACTACTATGCAAAAGACCGTTAACAAATAATAACTTACTTTTTATTATTAATAATAAAAAGAGTAAGTCAAACAAATAAACGAAAACAAGTGGGGGGAGGGGAGTTATTACATAAAAGAATGAAAAGTTCTCGAGTTCATTTTTTATATATTTTTATTTTATTTCCTTAAAATCTAAGCTTTTATATCAACATGTAGAATAAATACTAGAAATCATACATTCTTATTAAGATTGTACTGGTAGAGTATTAAATCTATGGAATGGTACTGGTGAATCTAGTGACCATTCTAGGCTAGATGCAGTATGTGATTCCATCCAGAATTGTGGTGTTGATTCAAAGAATGCAGGTACTTGCCATGGGTTTCTATCTGCAGCTTTACCATTTACAAGGATATCATAAATAATATATCCAAATAGTACAGTAGCTATAACAGATAGCATACTTCCACAACTACTTATTGCATTCCATCCTGCGAAAGCGTCTGGGTAATCCGGTATTCGTCGAGGCATCCCAGCCAGTCCTAGGAAATGTTGAGGGAAAAAAGTAAGATTAACTCCTGCAAAGAGAGTCCAAAAATGGATTCGTCCAAGATTTTCATTAAATGTTTTTCCTAGAATTTTAGGAGTCCAGAAATAAAACGCAGCAAATAGTGCGAATACAGCTCCCATTGAAAGAACATAATGGAAATGTCTTACAACATAGTATGTCTAAATATTTAGTGTCTATTTAATAGACAGAGTAACTACCTTTGCAGGTAGGATCGGACCATATCTTACTTAGGGTGAGACGGATCTTTAACCCTAAGCAACCACGTGTGGCCTCTACGGAGTCCCTTATTATCTTACCACCAAACCTTGTTTTTCAATACGGTGGTTAAAAAAGGGTTCCCACGGTATTATCTTACTCCTTAACATTGTTTTAATGCACTAGTTAAAATGGAATAATAAGACTTCACCGTTAGCATCTTTATACTTTGTATGATGTTTTTAATGTTAATGTTTTTTTTTTAACACACCAGGGGCCACTTAATATAAAAAACACGCCAAAGCCACTCGTTTTTACCTAGGGGTATACAAAAAAACGAGTGGCCTATGGGCATAAAAAACACAAGAAATCATAAAAAGTAGATTGATACCGAGAGATAATACTCATTTCTCTCATAGTGGTTTGACAACATGACACATAACTTATTGGTGTAATTAATTCAAAAACTCTTCGCTATTAGTTTTAAGTGCTTTGCTTTTATTAATAAATTCTATTAGTTGATGATATTTATACCCTTGTAGAAGTGGCATACAATGTTGAATCACTCGAATAACTCCAGCTAGACTACCAATAGATACTGTGTATATAGGATATCCACTGATTTTACCAACGTTCTTAGAGATTGTTAGATGATTAACATCATAAAAATTACGAATAGCTTTGATAAGATAATCATCATGATTTTGAGCAATACTAAACGAAGAAGTTCCTGACGATCGATTTGTGAAGGAACCTTCTGATTCAATAAATCCACCAAGCCAATCACTAAAGTAAACAGGAATTGTTTCAAACAGAGGTATAATTTTATCTCGATTGGAGTATTTAAGGTTACGAGATTCAAAATAAAGATTAATATTATCGCCTTTTACGTTAGGGTTATTAAAAAATTGTAGACAAAATTGAAGTTGTAGATGCATTCGACTAGTCAGAGGAGGATATTTTCTAAATAGTGGTAGAATTGTTCGTTCAAACGTTTTTTTATCATTAACTGTTCAAATAACATAACCTCCTTTGGTTACCCGACGTACATTACCTCCATAGATGGATGCTATTTTACAAAGCATTTCATAGTTAAGAGGTTTGTCTGATAGTTTTACTACTAGACGAAATTGAAGAATTTTATTTCGCCAATGATTAACTTGTAGACTACCGTCACCATCTATAAGTCCTACAATAAAAGCACTAAGTTGTTCTTCTGATAGAACGCGAGGTTTTGAATCCCTATGGGGAACTAGAACGGGTCTAGTAAGAGTTTTGAGTTGACTTTTTTTAGTATCATGTAGTGCGACATCTAGAGATGCATTTGCAAGAATAACTCCTGTTAGACCTCCTATTGTAAATAGTGCGATAAATCCTAGAGCAAATAGCATAGGAGTAGTAATTCGTATAGAACCACCGTAAAGTGTTCTTAGCCAACTAAATATTTTAATACCAGTAGGTACTGCTATTATCATTGTAGCTGCTGTAAAGTAGGCTCGTGTATCCACATCTAGACCTACTGCATACATGTGATGACTCCACACTATGAATCCTAGGAATCCAATACTAAACATAGCATAAACCATTCCGAGGTACCCAAATACGGGTTTACCACTAAATGCACTAACAATATGACTAACTATACCAAATCCAGGTATAATCAGGATATAAACTTCAGGATGACCGAAGAACCCACTTTCCCAAATTTCTAATTTATCAGTTCTCTTAGAAATCCCTGTACTATTCTGACCTCTTATAGAGAGAATAGCCTTGTGTAATGATTTTACCATTAGAGAAAGCCGACTGTACATTAAGCACCATTTCAGGTACCCACAAGTGACCCAGTCTGTAGCGACAGTTTAGACTGCCGACGGTCTTCATACGAATATACGTTGACCGTTTTCACTTGTATTGCCGATGATTTTTTAGAATCACTTTATGCCTGTGGGCATAAACATACTTAAAACCTGTTTTCCTCTAAAGGTTACACAGATTTATACGATATGGACTAGAGTAGTGGTAGAGAATATCTCTTTATCATATTAGGTCTTTACATTATATTAAAATACCACCTGCCTAATAAAATTTCGCTCTTTTTTTATAGTTATTATGTTTTTACACGTTGACCCCAGAGGCAATTTGGTTTTATTTATTCTAATCGCCCTGAGGGCGTCGGAATATAAAAATTTTAAATTAACTATAAAAATTATGTAGAACCACACCCTTTATTCCCGTGGGATAGATTATATACTATTTATAACTATTGATTTTTATTACCTTTTCTTTCATAATTAGACGAGTACTTTCAGAAAGATGTTTTCCATCTTTAAGATCCTCTGATACTTCTTTCCATAGTAGATATGAACTTGCTTTTTTAGTGTAAAGTTTATATTTATCAAAGTATTGTACTACTCCTTTATTATTACAAATTCCGTTTACAGTTAGTTCATACACTCCTTGAATAGAGTGAGGTCGTACTTTTCCATTTAGTAGAAAAGCAATATGATCTAGTACACACTTATTTTTCTCATTTTTTTGACTAAGCATGAAACGAAATCGATATGCTGTAGAATTACCAAGTAGAGAACAAGTAAAACATCCTTCAGCATCTGTAAATCCGCTAATTCAAGCGTCATTACAACTAGGTGTTGTTCGTCAAACACTAATTGGAGTAATCGAATAATTAGATGAATTTTTGATAAATATCTCCATAAACTTTTTAAAACTTTCTATTTTAGTAGGAAGTACTAGATTACCATTAAACAGATGTAGAAGTAGATAAAGATTCTTATTATCCTGAACAATAAAACGAGATGTAGAATGTCCTTGTTTAATAACACGACCAAATCCTAGTTTATCTTGAATAAAATGAAGAACTTGAATATCCTTAGTAGATTGTGTAATAACAAACATACAGTTACCACGAGTGCTCATAACAAAACTGCCATCTCCTTCAGTAAATCCTACAAGCCATTCTAGGAAAGAAAAAGTAGGTATTTGTTTAGAAGGATAAAATGATGAAAATTGTTGGGTAAAATTATGAAAGGAAAAAGTATTTGTGGTTGGCTCATTCAGCTTAACCTGGAAAAAGTAAATAGATAGAATTAGAATAACTACTTTTAGTAGTGAGAATAGGTGTTGATATAGTATTGGGTCTCCACCTCCTGCTGGATCATAAAATGAAGTGTTAAAATTACGATCTGTTAGTAGCATTGTGATTCTACCTCTTAGCACTGGCAGTGAAAGAAGTAGTAGTATGGCAGTTACAAAAATTGCCCATACAAATAGTGGTAGTTTATGCATGTCCATCCCAGGATTTCGCATATTTAGAACTGTAGTTATAAAGTTCATAGCACCCAGCATTGAAGATATCCCTGCTAGGTGTAGGCTAAAGATAGCAAGATCTACCGAACCACCTGAATGGCTTTGTAGACCAGAAAGTGGAGGATAACTTTATATTGAATGTATCAGCCGTACTGTATACTCTATTATTCTCATAATAGGATCGGACTATACCTTCATTTCACTACTTTTTTTATTATTACGAATACTTCGAATAGCACGCATATGATCCCGAACTTTAGTTAGTTCTATAAATGTTAGATCTTTAGCATATGATCGGGCTCAAATACGATATTCTAGTGATTTCATACCCTTCATTGTATCTTTGAAGTACTCAACGATTATTCCTATACTTTTATGATTAGTAGTAACACAAGTGTTATAACCTCTTTTTATATAAACTTTCATAGGTAGTATTACACTGATGGCCTCTAGAACTATTTTATCTAGTTTCTGTGTAATTTCAAACATATGAACCATACGTGTAGGACCTTTCTTCAGAAGATAAAAGCTACCTTCTGCCTCTGTAAAACCTATCAGCCACTCTTTAGACATAATAAGATTGATTTCATCTAGAGTCATAGTAGTTACCGATTTAGACTCTCACGCTGTGGATTTATAATTTTGCGGTATAGTCAGAGTTTTAAGAAAAGAAAGTTGTAGATCTTTTTCTCTAGAAGATAGAAGAGGATCAGTATAAATATGTAGAGCTTTACGAAAATTCGTATAATTAAATTGTTTAGAAGTAAGTAGCGTATATTTGTCAAAAATAGGTAGTATAACTCTAGATATTACTTTTATATCTCGAATACGATATTCTGCCATATTATCTTTAGAATTAGGTACACTTACACTTCCCACTCTAAGAATCTTTTTAATAAAATAAAGTAGACGCAGGTTATAATTACTTTGCCTTACTTTAAAATAGAATGTTCAGACACCTTTACGAGTTTTAGAAAAATGAAAAGTACCATCTCCGTCTACTACTCCAACTAGCCATTTATAAAATTGATTTAGATTATGGGATTGGGTAGGAGTTGTAGTTTGAGCAAATATACTGTAAAATGCACTACGTGTAGTCTCTGATGATTTGGTAAAAATATTCTTAGTATTAATACCAAACCAGGCGGATTGTCCCCATGTTGATGACTTTTTTACGAAATCTAGTACTCTATGTTGTTTATCTATCATATTAATCATAATAAAAGACATAGGGAATAGTTTTGTATTCATCTTCGTGTAATATTTAATATACTGGAGGAGTTTCCCGCATCGAGTAGTGTTTACCGACAGCTTATCCTTGTTAACCGTCCACCCTGTACCTGCTCCTTGTTCTACAAAAGCACTAGCAAGTAGTAGTATAAGAGAAGGGGGTAGAAGCCAAAATGATATGTTGTTTAGTCGAGGAAACGCCATATCTGGTCTACCAACCATTACTGGAAGGAGGTAGTTACCAAAACCTCCTACCATAGCGGGCATACGATTGTGATTTCTCATTTGTTTCCAAAGAGTCGGACTATATCTTCATCCTTTCATTAATTATATAGTATTTAAAATCTTACTATTTATAATATATACACTTTAATTTGACGTTGTTGCAACCTATTATAAAGTAACTATAAACAATAAAATAGTTAAGACTACTTGATTAGTAATTACTAGGATGTTTTGCGTGCAGTCTCTGGGGAACCCTTTTAATATGTAATTAAATGGTTTCCTGCTGATTATCCAATTCAAATTGATGTTTCTGATTTTAATATAGAATAGGCTATATTAATCTAGCTAATTTGACTCTAAGGACTTTCCAGCATATAGCAAAAAGTAAGTAATAAATTACTTTATTACCTGGCTATGCCTTATCATCATTTACAATAGTTATACGCCATTGATTACGATAGAGTTTATTTTTTTCATTACTATTGACATATTCACGGATAGTGCCACGGTCTCCTTTAATTGAACGTGCAAATGCACCAATACTTGGATATACTTTACTAAGTGTAGGATTCTTCATATTTTCTACTAGTATTTCCTTACTTTTAGGTTGAATCTTTCTCTGTTCAAAGGTTATTCGTACGTTATCTACTAGACTTTTAAACAGTGATGCACATAGAGGATTCTTGTTATCTAGTTCTGGAATATAATCTCGAAGAATATGAAAACGACCGAGAAATAGATTTTTACTGTCTCTATAACGATTAATAGTCTGATGATGTATACCTATGAAATCTCTTATATATTGTATGCTTTCACTAATAAAAACTAGTTTTCCAGAGTTTACATCATATATGTAAATACCAGTACCACGCACTTTACGAAAATGATCTCGCCAGTACTTACTCATGGGTTCATGATATCCTGTACTACTAGCAAACAGATCAACATTCAGACTAGGCTTAAGTGAATCAATAAAATGTTGTTCTAGTTCAATACTTGTCGTTTTTGTACCCGGTTTGAGTATATGAAGTGTTAGTGTTACATCTACAAATCCATATTTTCGAAAATATCGAAGTACTCGACGATCTGCTTTGTCTAGTATACTAGGCATAAAATAAGAAATAACTCGAGAATATAGAGATACACTACTACCTACATAACTAGAACCATCTTTAGCAGAAAAGATATAAACTCCTGCAACATTTTTAGCTATTCTTGCTATCTTTTTTCGATTGTGAAAAGGATTTGATATAATATAGGTGATGTAATCTGAATTTTCTGAGTTATTAGAATTATTTTGTTTTTCATGGGGTATAGTATTATCGTTATTGACTACTATGTCTGTGGAATATGAAGAATTGTTAGTTCAAGTTATAAAATAGAATGAAAAATGATAACTATTATCAAATCGGCATAGCTGATCATAATTTATTTTGTCATATTGTGATGAAATAGTAATAACCATAAAAAATATCATTATTAGAGCATGTGCTGTAATAATAACATTATAAAGTTGATGGTCACCATTCAGGTATTGAACACCTGGCGCAGCTAGTTCCATACGAATTAGCATAGAAAACGCTGTTCCTATCATTCCTGCAAATACTCTAAAAATAAGGTAAAGAGTACCTATATCTTTAGCATTGGTTGAAAATAGCCATCGTGTCATTTAAATTTTTATTTGAGAACCTCATCCTAGTTAACTTTATACTGTGATTATAATCGTGTTGTTAATTTTTCAATCGACTTTTCCTTTAATTTAATACACTATTTATGTCGTAAATATAAAAATACCGCCTGAAGAGTGTGTACCTATTTTCGTCATATGGAAAAGATTCAACTTTTATCTTACTTTTTGCTCTTCTTATTATAATAAAAAAAGAACGTATATTTGTTGGCACACACAAAAAATGAGAGAGTTTTATAAAAAGAGACCTTTCAGTCTTTGATTTTTTATTATAATAAAAGTTTATAAATATTTCATTTTCATTACTATATATTCTTTCAGGTTAGACAGTTATAAAGGGGGTTTTTCTGTTCTTATGCATATCAAAAGGGGTGTGTAAATTATATTATTTTTAGTCCTCAGTTTACCATTTTTATCCTCGGTTTCACGTTATTATAAAAAAAAAATGAAAGTAATAGGAAAATCGAAGGTTTTTATTACCTCCATCTACTAAGGATAAAAAAGAGTGTCTCCTAAGGTAACATTTATCATATAAAATTTACTATCTATTATACTATTTCATATAATAAAATAGAAACTAAGACTTCTTACTATTTTACTTTTCATTAATAGCTTCTACAAAGTTAAAGTTCTTCATATATTCTTTATATTAATATCAGTATTCTATAGCTATTATTTTAATTTCTAATTTTTATAAATTAAGTTAGAATATATGATTTAGTGTATTTTAATAAGTAACATATACTCCTGGATAACTACTTACTTATAAATAAGTATATAATATGAAAATAGTATAAAAGGATAGCCGTTTACTTTTCTTTTCAATTGACAATACTATCATAAATAATAATAGCTTAGTTTTCGTTTAACTTTATTTTTCTATTTTATTATTACATATTAAAAAAAGAAGTGTAGTCCTTTTTTTAGAGAGGGTACTATCCCCTTAAATATAATACGGACAAAAGGAGATTCGAACTCCTAAGGAATTAGAATATTCCAGACAATTAGCAATCGCCTACACTTCACCTATGGCAGTTTGTCCTATAACTATATATTCCTTTTTATAAGATATACTCATCAATACTATATATATAAGTATCCGTATTTATATATACTTATATATAGTACATATATTAAATGTAGCTACCCTATCTTTGCTTCTCTACTTTTTAATGATCATTAAAAAATAGATCTCAGACTATCTATATTATACTACTTTATTAAATAAAGTAGATAGTAGACACTCGTTTTTAAGAGATAAAAACCATAAGAGCGTGCACATATTTTTTGTCTTTTTCCTCTTCTTCTATATCTTTTATTACCTCTTTGCTTTTTTTATTATATATAATAAAAAAAGTATAAAAAAGATATGCCCTTTGGGCACAAAACAGAGAGGTTTATAAAAATGTGAACTAAATACTTAAATAGTATATTACGGAGTAAGGGGATATAACTCAGTAGGAAGAGTGAGAAACTTTTAATTTCTAAGTCATAGGTTCGAACCCTATTGTCCTCATCTATACTTTATTAAATTAAGCATATATAACAATGGAATGTGATCTTAAGCTATTCTTCTAATAGACTCTCCTTTGGCTTATATTTAACTACTTATTACTGATATATAAGTAGTTAAAAAAGAAAGGAGTAAAATTAAAAAGTATAGATGTCTTAGCTTTTTATATATAATATAAAAGTTAACAATAACATTATAAATATATAAGAATATATAGTAATAACAATATTATCATAGCCAGTATATATTTTTTTTACTTAATAATAGTCCAAAGTTATTATAGCCCTTTTTTCTATATTATAAAAAAAGTAAATAACATATGCCCTTTGGGCACAAAGAGAATAACGTCTACTAAGCCTTACTTTGAAAGAGTTTATATTTTTATATATATATTAATGCCTTAAATTTACAGGAAAGTATACTTTTATATATGTGTTTTATGCTCTCAAATAAAAAAAGAAGAAAAGAAAAAAACGAAAACGAAACGTAAAAAGAAGAGAATAGCTTATTTCTTATATATAAAAAAGGGAAATAGGATACAGGCCTCGAGCTTACTTTTTACTTTGCTCTTTGCACGTTACCTTGGCCTTTTTATTAGAATAGAAAAAAGTTATAAAGTAAAAACGAAAAGGAGTACTGTAAGATTAAATAATAAGAGCTTGTTCTTAGGAACATATAAGTTATATTGTTAGACTCTGACTCATAAACCTGCTTAGATCTTTTCTGTTTTTACTTTTTGAGGTTTTACTACGTCAGCAAAGGCGGTATTCTTATTATAATAAAGTTATAAAGGTCTACGTTAATGGAACTCAACTTTTATATAGACTTTATAGATAAAGCAAAGTTAACAAAATATGTTTGGTTGTCATAATCCTTACTTATTTTATTATCTTAAATAGCCTTGATAGCTCAAATGGTTAGAGTGTAGAATTGAAGCTTCTAAGGTCCTGGTTCAATTCCCGGTCAAGGCAAAATAATTATATCATTACCACCAAGTCCTTGGTTTACACGTCCTCATATATTATAATAACACTCGGTGTTATCTTTTGTTTTTAATTACACACAAACTATGAAAAAATAAAAATAATATCTATAAGGATCTAAAGCAAAATGATGTACAATTTTTCATATTTTTTATTACTATATCTCTATAACATCTCTATATATTTATATAATACTGAAAGAAGTATAACTCTATTTTCATAAATATTGTCTTTTACCTTTTTTTGTCTATCATTTTTATTATTTAAGAACGTAAAAAAGTCTAAAAAGTAGCTTATATAGATTATAGATCGTCTACGACAAATATTAGTCTTCTTTTCTTCCTTTTTTTATATGTATTCAATTTATGCTTTTACTTTTTTTGTCTTTGCTTTTTTTATATTACGTATAAAAAAAGTTATAAGAACGTAAAAACTGAAGCCCTTTGGGCACAAAAATCAAAGAACGCACCCTCGTCTTTTTGTCTTTTTTCTAAAGAAAAAAAAAAGATGTAGCGTTTTACTTTATAAAAGAGAGAAGAAATAAGTAACCGTAGGCTATAATTATTATAAAGATCAATTCTTTGTTATTCCTAAAATTAATAAATTAGGTAAAATATACCTAGGATCGCACTATTTTTATTTATTAAATTAGGAAATATACTGTAAATAGTTCTACTTACATATAAATTATATTATTTTAAAATATATAGACTGCTCCTTATAAAAATTGTATGTGCTATATAATTTCATATTGTTTATACTAATATAGAAGAACTAATCCTTTCCATAATATACCCTTCAGGGGGTTTAACTTTAATATTAAATGCCTCAACTACTACCTTTTTATTTTCTAAATCAAATATCATTTAGATTTTTTGGTCTATTCATTATGATTTATATATTTTCTCGATATATACTACCATCATTTATAGAACTATTTATTACACGGATGTTTATTACTAAACTATAAGTTCTTACTTTTAGTATATAAGCTACAGACATAATCTGATACGGGACATGTTATTATTAATAGTATATATTCTAATCGATTTTATAACTTTATTTATATATTATAAAGTAAAGAAAACAAAGGGGAGGTTTTCTTTTTATCTCTATATATAGAAAAGGGTCCCTACTCTACCTAATCCCTAGTAGAACGAAGGGAAACTACCCTTCTTGCTCTTTGAACTTTATAATTATATATAATTATAAATCAAAGACTAAAAGAAAAAAATAGTCGTACTCGACATATAAAAGTTTAAAAATACTTATATAGTAAAAAAAAATAAATAGTAATAATCTACATACTTTTTTTAGAGTTTACCATCAGACGATAAGTGGGATGATAAAGTATAAAAAAGTATGTGTGTTTGTATAGAAGGGTTAATAGCCATATGTTCATATTCAAGTACGGTTTATCCCTTCTTTCCTTTATATATACATATAAAGCTCAAGTATTAAAATTTTATCTTTATTATAAGTATTTTTGAGTTGCCTACTTTACCTTCTCTTTCTTACTCATCCTTTTTTCTTATCCCTGTTTGTTAACTTTTTAATTACATATAATTGAAAGAGAGAGAAAAAACATAAATTACTAGAAAGGAAAGGTCCCGCCTTTTTATATAAAAATAGAAGGGTGAAGGTTAAAATTAAAAAGATAAGTATTCGGGTGATACTAAAAAAAGGTTAAAAACAAACACTCTGAACATGTATAAAAATATTTTTTTATCCAAATACTCCTACTGAATGGGATCCAAATATAGGATAAACTCCTATTAGGCAGCCTCAAGTTATTATATTCATATTAGTATATATGGTACTTTGTTAAATACTGAAATCCTTATTACTATTTTCGGTATATAGACTTATCTATTATCTTAACATGCTAATAGATAAGGTTATATTCATTCTACTGGATGTAATTATATCGCCTTTGGCGACCAAATTTATATAATCACTATGCTTTATTCTTTTTTTTCATCATCTTACCGTATAAGTTCCCCTCTAGAACAATTTGAAGTTACTAGTCTATTTAGTATACAAGCACCAATACTAGGATATACTACAATTTCACTTACAAACATAGGGCTATACGTTATTATTGCAGTATTTCTAGCAATATCTCTACATCTCGTAGCGAATAATAACAAACTGATAGTTCCTAGTCGTTGGAGCATTTCACTAGAGAGCAGTTTCGCATCTGTTCATGGACTTGTTAAATCACAAATAGGTAACTCTAATGAAATCTACCTACCATTTATATATTCTCTTTTTTTCTTCATACTATTTGCAAACCTAAGTGGTAACATACCTTATGGTTTCACTGTACCTACTTCTGCAATAGTAAGTCTAGGACTTAGTGTTACAATATTTATAGGAGTAACAATTCTAGGGCTTCGACTTCACAAAGTTCACTTCTTTTCATTTTTTGTGCCTTCCGGAACACCTCTTAGACTAATACCACTACTAGTTCCCATTGAACTAATATCTTATGTTGCTCGAGCTTTTTCTCTAGGTATTCGACTATTCGCTAATGTAACGAGAGGTCATACACTAATGAAAATACTTTCAGGTTTTCTAGCTTCTCTCTTTGCTAATAGTATTCTTGTAGCTATTGTTACTATAATTCCATTTAGAATATTTATAGGTATAATAGGACTAGAAATAGCAGTATCCTTTATACAAGCTTATGTATTTTGTGTTCTAACATCATCATACATAAAAGATGCTATAGATCTACATTAATAATTCCCCCACCCCTACGCTATTAGACAGGGAGATATGAATTAAGGTATTAAGTATATCATAGGGCATAGTACCATCGCCAAAGAAAGAAAGGGGTTAGAGATTCACTTTATTTTTACTTTTTCCATCTTATCCTTATGGCTAGGTCTACTTACGGATAAACTTTTATTATATATAATAAAAGTAAGTGAAAAAGCAAAGACTAACAGGTCTATTAAGAATATTACAAAGAAAGGATTAAGAAGGAAAGGTTACGTGGAAAAAAAGAACGTAAAAGAAAAAGACCAGAACGTACTAACTCTAAGAGGAAAGGTATTTAGATTCATTACCTTTTTTTATTATCTAATTATAAATACGAGTAGTCGTATACTAGTAAAATTTCAATAATAAAAGGCTAACAGTTAAAAAGGATACACAAATCCTATATAGTAAATACTTAATTATAAGTATATCTTTATTCATATATAAGAGATTAGTTGAGTGGTTTAACGTCAGTGTTACATACTGAATACACTAGTTCGATTCTAGTATCTCTTATCAAGAATATAAAAAAGAGAGAGGGTAAAAATGTCTCTCTATTATTTTTAAAATGTGCAATATGATTGAAAAGGGGGCCTGTCACCTTTTCATACTAAAACATATCTTCTAAATTTTATTCTCTTGTCTATTAATAGCCTTTTTGTAATTGTAACCCTCTTTTTTTCTAAAGAAAAAAAAAAGATTACCTTATAGCTTCTTAGGTAATTTTATATTTACGTTTAACCTCTTCATATTATATAAATAAATTTTATATCCTTTTTATTAGATAAAAAAGATCAAATAAAGAGCCAAAGACTATAAAGTAGGTGAAAAGCATAAAAAGTAAATAACAACTTCTGGTTATGTATATACATAATCAGAAATAAAAGTAATAATGTGAATTAAATAAATTACAATGGCTATATTGTTATTTAATTTATATCAGCTTTGTCTAGATATAAATTCTATAGTGATTGTTGCAAGTAATTAATTCCAACTATATATTCATATGTTAGGTATGTATGAGTATATTAAAGAGTAATAACAGCTATTGTCTATTAAGTCTCCTGTAATTATTTTTAACTTTATATTTATATAAAGTTAAAAGGGCCAAGATGAAGTAGAATAAACAGAAAAAAGTCTGTTTTTTGTATAGATCTTTCTATAGAAAATAAAAAAAAGTTTTCCCTTTTTTGTCTTTCTATAGAAAGGAAAAACTTTATAAACGAAAAAATTCCTTACTAAGGAATTTTTTATAATCTTTATACCTTACTGTTACTACTAAATTTTCATACCTTATTTCGGCGCAAACTTGAATTCGCCGACTTTATTATTATAATGTCACTATTTTCATCATTTATAACGTATACTGGACTACTAAGTCCTATATACAATGATTCTCCAGAACCTTGGCAAATAGGATTCCAAGATGGGGCATCTCCAACACATGAAGGAATTGTAGAACTTCATGATACTATATTTTTTTATCTCGTGATTATATGTTTTGGTGTACTATGGATACTATCCTCTGTAGTTGTTAACTTTAATAGTAATCAATCTAAAATAGTATATAAATATGCAAACCATGGGACTCTAATTGAACTAATATGGACAATAAGCCCTGCTCTAATACTAATTGCTATAGCCTTTCCTAGTTTTAAACTACTATATCTTATGGATGAAGTAATATCTCCATCTATGACTGTTAAAGTAGTAGGACATCAATGGTACTGGTCTTATGAATACTCTGACTTCATCAATGAAGAAGGAGAGTCAATAGAATTTGATTCTTATATGGTACCTGAAACAGATCTAGAAAATGGTCAACTACGACTACTTGATGTTGATAATTCTGTTACAGTACCAGTAGATACACATATACGATTTATCGTAACAGGTGCAGATGTGATTCATGATTGGGCTATTCCTGCACTAGGTATTAAAATAGATTGTATCCCTGGTCGTCTTAACCAAACATCCGTTCTAATTGAACGTGAAGGAGCATTCTATGGACAATGTTCTGAAATTTGTGGAGTATATCACGGTTTTATGCCTATTAAAGTAGAGGCCGTTTCTCCAGAAAAATATCTTTCATGGATTGATTCTATAATTTAATTCTTCCCCCCCCCCTCCTATAAACACTCTTGTACTGTTATTAAGCTATATCTTTACTTTACCTCTAGTCTTTTTATTTTTTTTATAGAAACCAAGGTAAAATGTCTACTTTTTATTATATACAGTATCTTGTAAAGCAAGACAAGACGAGGGCGAGAATAGACTATAAAAAGGTATATTAGGCATATAAAATTATATAAATAAATAGTCCTCTAGTGACATTCTAATGGTTAAAATAGAAAACGATTTTATGTAATAAATTAAACCCTAATACCCCGAACAAAAATAGATGTATTCACTAAGAATTTTGAAATAGTAACTACAATACTTTAGAATTTATGTAGCTATAACACTGGATAAAACTTATGATAATAAAAAATAGCTTTTCTCAATTAATATAACAATACCAATTATAAGAAGATGTAACTTAATAATTTTTTATTTATTCTATAATTTATTATAGATTATTCATATCGTTTTAGACGATTTCAATTTTTAATGGAGTAGGTTGTAGTGTAAAAATAATGTTGTATAAACTCATCCTTATTTTTATTACTTTATATAATATATATAAAATCACGCATGAAGGGCAAGGCCTCAAGTTCAAGACCATTTATATAGATACTAAGGCTCAAAATAGAAAATCCAACGTATAAAATTCCTCTTACTTTTATATCTCTATACCATCCCTTTTTTTTATAACTATGTATAAAGAGGGGGTAAGGGGTTTTTCATATTTGTTTATATATATAACTAAAAGTACAGAGCCAGTATAACAATTACAGTCTTAACCCGTTCTGTTTATTCTATATAGTAAAAAAAAAGGTTAAAATATAAAGATGCTGCACGTTTTACTTTATACTTCATACCTACTTCAAATCCAATATATATAATGATAATACTTCTTCTTATTATACCTCTTATAGGTATACTATTTATACTTCCTTGTGCTGCTTCTAATACTGAAAATGTAATACATAGCTCACACAAAAGAAGTAATCAACTGACTCTTCAATTTAACAAAGTGGACTCTACAGTCCTTATGAAAAATATAGCACTACTAACTAGTCTAATTAACTTTATAGTATCTATTATTCTTTGGGGAGAATTTGACTCTAGTACTAGAGAATACCAATTTGTTTCTTCTGCTGCTAGTTTTTATTCTGAAGATAGTGTTAGAGAAATTTCTTTTTGTTATCTTCGCTTTGGTATTGATGGTATATCCCTATATTTTGTTCTTCTTACTACATTTATAATACCTATATGTATTCTGTCAAACTGGGATAACATTCAACACAACATGAAATTTTTCCTAATTAATTTTCTACTACTTGAAACACTACTTATTGCTGTATTTACTGTTTGTGATCTACTACTATTTTATATATTCTTTGAAAGTGTTCTAATACCTCTTTTCCTGATAGTTGGTATATGGGGTGGTAGTTCAACACGAATACGTGCTGCATTTCTACTGTTTCTGTATACTCTATTCGGTTCACTATTTATGCTACTCTCTTTTCTATATATTTATTATAATATAGGAACTACAGACTTTCAAATAGTGTCTCTATCTGAAATAAACCCTATGGTTCAAAAAATACTGTGGATAGGTATATTTATTAGTATGGCTATAAAAACTCCAATATGGCCTCTTCATCTCTGGCTGTTCCGTGCTCATGCTGAAGCGCCAGTAGGTGGAAGTGTTATTCTGGCAGGTCTTATTCTAAAACTAAGACTTTACGGATATCTACGTATACTAATACCAATGTTTCCTGATGCCACTAGTTATTTCTCTCCACTAGTTCAGACAATGGCACTAATAAGTATTATATATGCTAGTCTTTCAACAGTCCGACAAACGGATTTTAAAGCTCTAGTGGCTTATTCTAGTGTAGCTCATATGGGTGTAGTTGTCCTAGGTGTGTTTTCTAATACTATTCAAGGTATAGAAGGTTCTATACTACTAGGAATAGCACATGGACTAGTAAGTCCTGCTCTCTTTATACTAGTAGGTGGTGTACTTTATGATCGATATCATACACGTGTTATTATGTATTATCGAGGACTTACTACTTATATGCCCATCTTCTCTATCATGTTCTTTCTATTCACTATAAGAAATACAGGTATACCTCTATCTGCAAACTGGGTCGGGGAGATGATGTCCCTAATGGGAGCTTTCCAAAAAAACAATATCATTGCTAGTATATGTTCAATAGGTATCGTTCTTAGTGCTAGATACTCAATTTGGCTATACAATCGAGTAAGATTTGGATCATGGAGTAAATATCTAGGCTATACAAAAGATCTTAATCGTCGAGAATTTATGCTACTTCTACCTCTTCTTATTACTACTTTTCTATTCGGGATATTTCCAAACAGAATCCTAAATGATATTCATGTTTCAGTATCTCATCTAATATACTCTTTATGTTATTTATAA